AACTATAAAATTAAAATAATAATTATTTGCATAATATGCAGTATATATATTTATGAGTATTTTACTCTATAATATATAATAAAAAAAAATACATATATATTTTATATAAATTATATTAATTTATATACGTATTAACAATCTAATTAAATTTATAAATAAAACTATGAGAATATTAAAAAGTCATCCTTTTTTAAAGTTGCTTAACGCATACTTAATAGATCATTCACAACCTAGTAATATAAGCTACTTATGAAACTTCGGTTCATTATTAGGATTATGTTTAGGAATACAAATAATAACAGGTATAACATTAGCAATGCATTATAACCCAAGTGTAGCAGAAGCCTTCAATTCTGTAGAACATATAGCATAATGTGTTCTTTAAATCAAGCTAAATTGCTGGAAATTCTTATATTTATAAGAGAATCAGCAGGTAAACTAAACTATTTTAATGTTTTTAATCTAAGTTAGTATCTTCAGAGACTACACGTTTGACATATTAAAAATATGAAGATATAGTCCAATTTTTACTGCGAAGTAAAAGAGGAATGAATATCTATCTAGCCATTTTGGGCCTAATATTGTTTATTTTTGTATCGGGTATTAAAAAAAAAATGAGTAGCTTGCGCACCAAGTAAAGCTATACAGTGCGCAGAAAATGAAAATATTTATAATAAGGTAAATTTAAATCAAGAGTTTTTATATTGATTTAGTGGTTTTACAGATGCTGAAGGTAATTTTTTAATAAGTATAGATCGTAATTATGTAAAGTTAAGATTTAAAATTAACTTACATAGCGATGATATAAAAGTTCTTCAAATTATTCAATCAAATTTAAAAATAGGTAGAATAACAGAAGAATCAAATAAAAATCGTTGTTCTTTTATTGTAGAAGATAGATCAGGTATTGAAACAATATGTTATATTTTTAATAATTATGCTTTACATACTAGTAAAAGACTAGATTTTCAGTGTTTTAATGAAGCTATGCTTATTAAAATGAAAACTAAAAATTTAACCGACTCTAATTTAGAAAGAATATTATACTTAAAAAATAGTATGAATTCTAAAAGAGAAATATTTACATATGATACAACAAAATCTCAAATTAATATAGACCCGAATTGATTTATAGGATTTATTGAGGGTGAAGGTACTTTTGGTATTAAAACAGGATCATCTTTGTATTTTCAAGTGGCTCAAAAAAACACAAATCAAGAATGTTTAAATGCAATAACCAATTATTTAATAAATTTATCTCTTAATACTAAGTACTTTCATACCCAAAGTAATAAAATATTACCTTTAAATGTTACAAGTGCAACGAACCCTAGAACAAATGTAGTATCTTTAGTAGTTGCTAATATAGATGCTTTATATTACTACCTTTTACCTATATTAGATGAATCTAAATTTTATAGCCGTAAATCTATAGATTTAAAGTTATGAAGAATGGCTTTATTATTAAAAATCCATGGATATTACTATACAATAGAAGGAAAGAATCTATTTTTGGATATTTCAGGTGTTCTTAATAAAAGATATAGTACAACTATATCAACTAAGGATGTCAATGAAAAAATTCAGAATATAAGTTTAAAATTTGATAACCTTTTAAAAAAAGATTCTCCTTTTAATATAAAGTTAGATTTGCCACATATTGAAAATGTACGTAAATTTAGTATAGCCAACAGATCTGAAAACCCTAAAATTGTATATATTTATATAAAAGAAGGTTTAATAGAAGGATCTCCGTTTACTTCATACAGTAAGGCTCATCTAGCACTAGGCTTAAAATCAAGTAGTAATACTTGTAATCGGTATATTGATACAAATAAATTATATAAAAATAAATATATTTTTCATCTAAACCTATAGATAGCATATCTAACGATTAGATTAGAATAGATAGACTTATTCCTATAACGATTATGCGTGATGTTAATAACGGTTGATTAGTTCGTTACTTACACAGTAATACAGCATCAGCTTTCTTCTTCTTAGTATACTTACACATAGGTAGAGGATTATACTATGGATCATACAGAGCACCTAGAACATTAGCATGAGTATTAGGAGCAATAATCTTAATTCTTATGATGGGTACAGGTTTCCTGGGTTACTTAAATATAGCCCAAAATGACTATAAAACTAAAACAATTACAACTTTAAATAATAAAAGATACTTTTCAACTTCTCGCGATACAGATAGAGTATATGATTTCTTAAAGTCTAAAAACCTTAAGCCTGTCTTTACTTACGACAATTTACACGAAGATTCAGTACGTAAAAGTATAGCTAAAGATACTAAAGGACTTAGTGGTATTTATATGATATTGAATAAAGAAACTCTAAGTTATTATATAGGATCTGCTTCTACAGGAAGAATAAATTCTAGATTTACAAATCATTTAATATATTTAACTGGAAGTAAAGTGGTTAAAAATTCAGTTAAAAAATATGGCTTACATAATTTTGCTTTCATAATATTAGAGTTATTTCCTGAAATTGTTAATCAAGAGAATAATAAGAAATTGTTGAACTTAGAAGATTTTTATCTAAAGTCTCTTTTACCTGATTACAATATATTAACAGAGGCTGGTTCTAGCTTTGGTTATAAACATACAGAAATAACTAGAATTAAAATGAAATCTAATTATAGTGAAGCTCGTAGAGAACTAATAGGAAGTTTAAATAAAGGTAAATCTTTCTCTAATCCCCCCCGGGGATACGAAACTATAGAAGCTATGAGAGAATCAGCTTTAAATAGAGAAGAAGTAAACTACACAAAACAAGGTATTTTAAATATGAAAAATAAATCTAAATCTGTTATCGTAAAAGCGTTAAATAACACTGTTTATGGTGAATTTAATAGTATAGTTGAAACAGCAGAGGCTTTAAATTGTTCTATTAAAACTATCCAGAGAGCGTTGAAAACTCCAAGTAAATTATTAAAAGGACGTTGAATTGTTGATTATAAAGAATAACCTTATAATTAATATTATAGTTATAGTCCTCTTAGTAATAAACTCTATGTAATTTATGGAAAAAAATAGAGTTTAAAAGAGAATAACCTGACAAGGTTATTGAAGAAATAAATTATTTCTTTGGCAATACTAGTGAAAACGATCAAAGTATACTATATCTTTAGTATAAGAGATCGTCGGTTCTCCATAGGATCGCTACAGACTGGGTCACTAGTGGGTGGCTGAAATGCTGCTTAATGCACAGTCGAAACTTTTTATCTTTAAGGTAGAGATAAATATGATAGCCGAACTATAAAGATATCATAGCTTTTAAATTAAAAGTAAGTTTGTATGTATTACCTTACGGACAAATGTCATTATGAGGTGCTACAGTTATTACTAACTTAATAAGTGCTATACCATGAATAGGACAAGATATAGTTGAGTTCATTTGAGGAGGTTTCTCTGTTAATAATGCTACATTAAACAGATTCTTCGCATTACACTTTGTTTTACCTTTCGTATTAGCTGCATTAGCCTTAATGCACTTAATAGCTGTACACGAATCAGCTGGAGCAAGTAACCCATTAGGGGTACCTGGATACTACGATAGAGTGCCTTTCGCACCATACTTCTTATTCAAAGATTTAATAACAATATTTATTTTCTTCTTCGTATTAAGTATGTTCGTATTCTTCATGCCTAATGTATTAGGAGATAGTGAAAACTATGTTGTAGCTAACCCTATGCAAACACCTGCCGCAATAGTACCTGAATGATAAAGAATAATAAATGTCATTCTAAAATCTCGAGAATTGCTGGAAAACCCTATGATTGTAGGACAATCAGCAGGGAAACTTTTAAATAAAAGAACCTTCAGAGACTATGCACGAGACAATTTTATTAATTGAAGATATAGTCCGACCATAGTATAAATACTATGAATTAACATAATATTTATTGATTTAATTCTTATATTATTATTTTTCTTATCTGGTCATATACTTTTTGCAGCGCGTACAACAAAAGGTATACCTCGGTTATCCTCAAGTCAAAGAGCTTCAATAGTATTACCAGAAGAAGTTAAAGAAATATTAATAGGAATATTATTAGGAGATGCTCACATAGTTAAAAGATCTTTAACTGGTAACTCTAGATTAGTATATAGTCAAACTGCCATAAAACATAAAGAATATTTTGATTATGTTTTTAATTTCTTTTTTGTCTTTTGTGCGGAAAATTATATACCTCAACATAGATTAATAGTAGATAAAATAACTCAAACTACTTATCATGCTATATCTTTTACAACTATGCAATTACCTTGTTTTAATGAATATAGAAAATTGTTTTACGATTTAAATAAAAAGAAAATTGTTCCAGATAATATCAAAGAATTGTTAACTCCTAGTGGATTAGCTTTTTGAATTATGGATGATGGAAGTAAACAAGGTAATGGTTTACACATTAGCGTCTACGGTTTTACTGATAGAGACGTAGATAAACTAATGCTAGCTTTACAAGAGAAATTTCATCTTAAATGTTCTATACATTATAATAAGGATAATAAACCCCGTATTTATATATTTAAAGAATCTATGGAAACTTTAATATCTTTAGTAAAACCTTATTTTATTAAAGAAATGTTATATAAATTAGGTTTATAGAGTACCTTAAAATCAAGTAAGTAAACGATTTATTACCATTCTATGCTATATTAAGATCTATACCTAATAAATTATTAGGAGTTATAGCTATGTTTGCTGCATTAGTAGCAATATTAGCATTACCTTACACAGATCTAGGTAGAACTAAAGGTTTACAATTTAGACCTTTAAGTAAAATATTATTCTACATATTTGTAGCTAATTTCTTAATACTACAACAATTAGGTGCAAAACACGTTGAAACTCCATTCATAGAATTTGGACAAATAAGTACAGCATTATACTTTGCTCACTTCTTCATATTAGTACCAGTTGTTAGTGTAATAGAAAATACATTGATAGACTTATATCAAATAAATAACAAGTCAAGATAATAGATCTATTAGTGATATAAACACTAATTTGTTAAATATATAATATTTATACAATTTTATAGTAATATTTACTATAAAAAGATTATGCTGTAAACGGATTTACACTGTGATTGCAAATCATTAGTTCGAGGTTCAATTCCTCCATAATCTTATTTTCGCTTAGTCTAGTATTACTATACAAGTTAAAACTAGATTAATAAGCGATAAAACTTAATTATAAAAATCTTTATTAATACTTATATTATTAAATAATTTACTATATTTAGAATATAGAATATATAAATCTTATCTGTAGCTTGCCTTAGCTACTACTTAAATTAAGCTGTTAGCTTATAAGTTTTATATAAAGTCAATTTAATCAACTATTTAATTAAAAGTATTAAGACGGAGTATAATATAATTTTATTATTTAATAAAGGTCAAATAATTTAATTGAATCTAAAATTATACAAAAATTTAGATAGAACTTATTCGTTCATCCAATTATTAACAATTAATAATATCATATCTAAAAACTATACTCTATTGCTTCGCAATTTTGAAATTAGAAGGTACCACAAACCTAAAATTAAGATCTGAAATATCAATGGGTATGGAAAGATGATTTAATTCAACTAACGCTAAAGATATAGGAACATTATATCTAATATTTGCTTTATTCTCAGGATTATTAGGTACTGCATTTTCAGTATTAGTGCGCCGTTGCGCTGGTTTTATGTTCGCTGAATTATTCAGCCACTATTCATTTCATATAGTGACAGCATCAAGTTTAGTTGGCAGCGAAAGCTGTCCAATGAACTTAGCATACTTGTTAAAAGCTCAGAGTAAGTGAATTCAGGTAACGAATCCTGAGCGAGTTGTCGTTCCTATGGTTAAGGTCTTACTACTTGAACTCTATCTCGAGAGTACCTCACGAAAAGGGTTAATGCATGCCTGATATCGGCATTATATATCTATTATTCTTATGTTAGTACGAAGAATAATGAAATGGGATATAACTCAGATTATGCGGAATAATAAAAGAGAGGAAGGAGAACCTAAGGGAACTATCGACATAAAATTGGAACTACGGGATCACCTAAGGGTTAAATCTTCATTAACCTATGGTGACGGAGGCCCCATAGTAGGTATCATACCAAAGGGGGCCAGAATGTTCTCTAGTAAAGTTACAAGGGAAGGGTCCGGATTCCGGCCAATAGAACTCCCAAGGAAACTAACTAAATTAATAGATATCTGTGGTCGTCATAAAGATGAATTTAAAGTAAGTGATATATATACACTAATGTTTAACATGAATTTATATGAAATTGCATACTGAAAATTGAAATCTAATCCTGGAAACATGACTCCTGGTATCGATGAAGTAACTCTAGACGGTATTTCTAAGGAAGTATTCCAAGAAATAATCAATTCTATGAAGGACGAATCGTTTCAATTCAAACCCGGACGTAGGACGCATATACCTAAGAGTAACGGTAAAACCAGACCCTTGACTATAGCACCACCAAGGGATAAAATTGTACAGGAAGTAATGAGAATGATATTAGAGGCAATATTTGAGCCCACATTCTCAGAAAATAGTCATGGATTCAGACCTAATCGTAGTTGCCATACAGCACTTAGACAGGTTAAAACTCATTTTGGAGGGGCATCTTTTTTCATAGAAGGAGATATATCTAAATGTTTCGATAGTTTTGATCATTCGCATCTTATGCAACTGATAAAACTAAGAATAAACGATGAAAGATTCATACGATTAATATGGAAAACACTAAAAGCCGGATATGTGGAATTCAATAGAACAAAACTGTCCATTATAGGTACCCCTCAAGGATCTATAATAAGTCCACTTTTGTCGAACATATACCTTAATGAACTAGATAACTTTATCGGTGAATTGAAAGTAGAGTTTGATAAAGGTGTGAGACCCAAGGTTAGTTCAGAGTATAAACATTTAGATTACCTCAGACAAAGAGCCCTTAAAAACGTGGACCATCAAGAAGCCTTAAAATCTCTTAAAGCCATGCAAAAGATCAAAGCTAGATTACCGAACGATCCCAACTTCCGTCGTCTCTACTATGTTAGATATGCAGATGATTGAATTATAGCGATCAGAGGATCTAGAAATGATACACTTAGAATTCTTAATCTTATAAGGGACTATTTGAAAACAAATCTGAAGCTTGATTTAAGTCAGGAGAAAACATTAGTAACCAGACCTACTCATGATAAAGCATTGTTTTTAGGTACCGAGATAAGCATTTCTAACCATTCGTATTTCAATAGAGGTGCGAGAGGACAGAGAATTAAAAGTGTAAGTCAATTAATAATGACTGCCCCTTTAGATAGAATTTATAAGAAATTAGAATCCGCAGGTTTCTGATCAATTGTAAAGGGAAGAAGTATACCAAGATTACTATGATATCATCAAGATAAAGACGCTATTATACTACTGTATAATAGTGTTCTAAGGGGCTATTTGAACTATTATAGTTTCGTAAATAACTTTGGTAGACTAGCAGCCTCTCTTGAATGAGTATTAAAATCATCTTGTACTCAACTTCTAGCTGCCAAATTTAAGTTAAAATCTTCTTTGAAGGTACTAGGTAAATTTGGACAGGATCTAAAAGGATTAGATAAACACGCATTCTTTAAACCAAAATATAGAATGAATCTTTGAGATTTTAAAGGTGATAGAGTGAAAACAGATTTGAGAGCGCTATACGCCTCAGGTATATCTAAAGCGAGTCTTGATGGTCTAATTTGTAGCAAGTGTAATTCCTCAACGCAAGTTGAAATGCACCACGTACGTAAAATGGCTGATCTTAATCCTAAGCTAACAGAAGTAGATAGATTAATGATATCAGCCAGAAGAAAACAAATTCCATTATGTAGATTATGTCACATGGAGACACACAGATTAGCAACTCTAAACAAAAGAAATCAAATCAAAACAAAGACCACAAATTTATATTAATATAGAACATTTGGAAAGCCGTATGATGGGAAACTATCACGTACGGTTTGGGAAAAGGTAAATTTACTCAGAAGAAAAAATAGAGGAGTTTGCCCATTTCACATAAGATTAGAATTAAGTGGACCAGGAGTTCAATTCATATCAAATAACCAATTATATAATAGTATCGTTACAGCTCACGCTTTATTAATGATATTCTTCATGGTCGACAAATGAAGACTATTTAATCTGAATTTTCATAGCAAAAAAGCTACTAATTTCTCAATACGTAATAACCAAAACAATATAATTACTATTACAAATAGTAATAAACCTGCTTCTAATCCCTATCCCTACGGGATAAGTGGAAGCTATAAAAACAACGATGAATATGAAATACCTAAATATACTAAAGTATATATAGAGAACCCTTTTGCTAATAGAAATCTTATTTTAAAAGTAGCAAAGAACCAAAAAGGTGTTTATATATGAGAAAGTAATGAACATGCTTATGTAGGTCATTCTATTAATCTATACAATAGAATAAGTTCTTATTTTATGTCTTCTATTCTTAAAACTAAAGCACGTAGAGTTCTACGTTATTTTAATAAACACGGGTTTCAAGATACAAATCTAACTATATATATAATGAATGAAAATTCTAGTTTACAAGAAGTTGTAAGATTAGAACAACAATTTATTGATACTTTCAATCCAAGTTTAAATGTAGACTTAATAGCAAGTAGTTCTGGTTACCATGAACCTATGAGTAAGGAGATAAGAGATAGATTACGTAAACAAAGAGGTACTCCTGTATATATTTACAATGCAGAAGATTTTACTTTATTGTATATATTTGAATCAAAACAACATATGTATGATACAATTAATATCCACCATAAAACTGTAAATAATTGTTTAAATGGAGGTGCAATATATTTAGATACTTTCTTTTTATCTTTAGATCAAATAAATGAATCTGAAAATGTCGATTTATTAACTCTAGAAGGTATAAAAGAATTAATCAATGAAAAACGTAATATTTATATCGTTAAGCATCCCGCATCTAGAAAAATATTAGCTGAATTCAAAGATGATTCTTCTAAAAATTTATTATTTTCATCTTTAACTAGCTTAGCTAATCATTTAAAAGGTGATCGTACTACTATTAGACAATATTTAAAAGGTGAAAAATCAGGTTATTACAGAGGGAAATGAAAATTAACATATAAAGATTAAATAGAATAGGCATGGCCGGGTAAGGTAGAAATATCTTATTTTCTTTTCACTATATGCTGGAATCTCCTTAGAGCCTTTAAAACTAGTACCGCAGACTAAAAGTTAGCAGTGGAAAACAACAGTGACATTTTAAAGGATTGGACAATCAGCAGGAAACCAAAGATAATTTTGTTATTGAGTAGGTTCCTCAGAGACTACACGTGAAATATCTTAGTAAATATTATTTTATATTTAAAGATAAAGATATAGTCCGTTCATATTCGAAAGTCTATGAGTAAACGTATGCCTGCATTAATCGGAGGATTTGGTAATTTCCTTATGCCTTTAATGGTAGGAGGTCCTGATATGGCAGAACAAAAAGGATCTCCGGTTGAAAAATTTATAGTTAAAAAAATTATGCATAAAAGAAATCTACCAAAAAATCCTAAAAATGGAAATACCTTAATTTTCATATTATTATGTACAGTTTTATTTATATCAATTATTACTATATATAAATATGGTTTATTTTTTTTTCTGCAGGAAAGTGTCTTAATCATGTTTTTTTATTTATTTACTTTATTTGTACTAGATGGGTTTAAGTTATCAAAAGAGAAAAATATAAAATATTTACAAATTATATTATTTAGTATATTTATTGTATATTTCATATACTGACTTTGTAAAAATTCTTTAGTTGCTACAAAATTGAATATAAATCCTGAAGATATAAATAAAAATACAGATATAGTATTAAAAGGTAAAGTAGTTTTAAATAAAGAGGCTGCTGCGAAAGTAGCTGAAGGAATATCTAGTTTAGGTTCAAATGTAGGATTCGCAGCTACAGTAGGAGCTATAGCAGGAAGTATTTCTAAGGGTGTGGCAAAAACTGCTTTACCTCCTGTACAAAAAGCTGGAATTATTATGGCAGGAGGATTAGCAGGAGCAGTTTTACATGTAGGCGGTAGTGCTATTAATGCTCAAACACATGCAGCTGCAAGATTAAAACAACAACATTCAAATAATGCTGATAATCTGTCTAGTATAAATACAACTAGTGATCTATTAAAAAATCATGATATAAAAAAATTCATGGATAGCTTTAGCTTGCGCAGCACAAATATAGATTATAATAGTCCTTTAGAAATATTACTATGATGTATAAATACACTTAGTAAAATATCTTTAATATTGATTGTGATAATAATAATCCAGATTATTTTTAGATATTTTTTTACGAGCGAAAGCTATGAATCAAAATTCAAATTTATCGATAATTTATTTCCAAATCATAGTAAAATTATTCAAAGTTATATAAGTAAATTAATTAACTTGAACAAGAGCGTTAGTTTAATTTATTTAATATTAGCTATAATAATATTATTATTATGTACATTTGGAATTTATTACTTTTCTTTAGAATTAAGTAATAATATAAATGGCTATGTGGATGTGTTTTTAAATAAAAAAAGATAATGAAAATAGATCAAGATAATAATAGATTAAAATCATATTTAGCTGGTTTATTCGAAGGAGATGGACATATTTGAATGCCAAATGAATATTTAAAAAAAAAACATAATCCTAGATTTTGTATAACTTTTGGGCTTAAGGACAAAGAATTAGCTTTAAAATTATTAGACATAATAGGTTATGGTTTTATTAGATATAAACCTAAGAATAATGCTTGTGTCCTTACCATATCTCCTGTTAAAGGATTAAAAAATATTATTCATTATATTAATGGTGAATTAAGAACACCTAAAAAACATCAGTTATACAAATTAATTGATTGAATAAATAAAAATCATAATGAAAATATAATTAAATTACCTATTAAAAAAGAGAGTTTAAATCAAGATGGTTGATTAGCAGGATTTCTAGATGCTGATGGAAGTTTTTCCGTACAACATACAATAGGAAAAAAGAGAAAAATTTCATGTAGATTAAGACTAGAACAAAGAATGTACGATCCTATTACAGGAGATAGTTATCTAGATACATTAAGAATAATAGCTAAATTCTTAGATTGTAATTTAAAAACTAGAAAACAAATTTCAACAGGAAATGAATATTATATTATAGCAGCTACTAGTAAAGTATCTTTATATATAATAATAAATTATTTTAACAATTTCCCTTTATATTCTTCTAAATATTTAGATTATTTAGATTGAAAAAAAGCTGCGAAATTAATATTAAATAATCAACACTATACTGAGGAAGGAATAACAGAAATTAATATTATAAGAAATAAAATGAATTCAAAAAGAATAGAATTCAATTGAGATCATTTGTGCTGCTACTGCGCAAGCTAAAGCTAAAGCTAAAGCTATAACTGTAAATTTTTCAACTAAATAGGGAATGCCGTGTAAAATTGTGAATTTTTATATTATCACTTCGCTATATGCATAGAATCTCTCGAATTATAAGATTAACTTCTTAATTTAACAGATATATATACACTTAATTGGATAGTAGTTATCCTAAGGTTGTTTTTCGACCGAATTAATCGTAACAATTATATATACATGGGAAGAATATGCAGGAAACCAAAGTAATTTTTATTTTAATTATTAGTAGGATCCTCAGAGACTACACGCGAAGCTCATTATTTCAATTGGAATAATGATGAAGACATAGTCCGGCCGGGTAGGAAACTACTTAAAGGGTAACGATTCCCTAGATTAAATAATATAAGTTTCTGATTATTACCTCCTAGCTTAATGTTATTAATATTATCTGCTTGTATAGAAGGTGGAGCAGGTACAGGATGAACTATATACCCTCCTTTATCTGGATTACAAAGCCACAGTGGACCTAGTGTTGACTTAGCAATATTCGCCTTACACTTATCAGGTGTAAGTAGTTTATTAGGTGCTGTAAACTTCATAACTACTATAGCTAACATGAGAACACCTGGTATAAAATTACACAAATTAGCATTATTCGGGTGAGCTGTAGTAATAACAGCTGTATTATTATTATTATCATTACCTGTATTAGCTGGTGGTATAACAATGATATTAACAGACAGAAACTTTAACACTTCATTCTTCGAAGTAGCTGGAGGAGGAGATCCTATCTTATTCCAACATCTTTTCTGATTCTTCGGACACCCAGAGGTTTATATTTTAATTATACCTGGATTCGGTATAATAAGTACAACTATCTCATCTAACTCAAGCAAACCTATATTCGGTTACATCGGTATGGTTTACGCTATGTTATCTATTGGAATCTTAGGATTTATCGTGTGATCACATCACATGTATACAGTAGGATTAGATGTTGATACAAGAGCTTACTTCACAGCCGCTACATTAATAATTGCAGTTCCTACTGGAATTAAAATATTCTCATGATTAGCTACATGTTACGGAGGATCTATTAAAATGACACCTTCAATGTTATTTTCATTAGGATTCGTATTCATGTTCACAATCGGAGGATTAAGTGGTGTTGTATTAGCTAACGCTTCATTAGATATCGCATTCCATGATACATACTACGTTGTTGCTCACTTCCACTATGTATTAAGTATGGGTGCTGTATTCGCAATGTTCGCTGGATGATACTTCTGAATACCAAAAATGTTAGGATTAAATTATAACTTAACATTAGCTAAAATACAATTCTGATTATTATTTATAGGGGTTAATTTAACATTCTTCCCACAACACTTCTTAGGATTACAAGGAATGCCTAGAAGAATAGGAGACTATCCTGACGCATTCGCAGGTTGAAATTTAATTAGTAGTGTAGGATCAATCGTAAGTGTAGTTGCTGCATGATTATTCTTATACTTAGTTTATAACCAATTAGTAGAAGGTAAAGTAGCAAGTAGAAACCCATGATTAACACCAGGATTCTATACTGATATCTTACAAGCTAATTTAAACAGAAGTTACAGTAGTTTAGAATGAGGATTATCAAGCCCACCTAAACCTCACGCATTTGTAAGCTTACCTTTACAAAGTTAATTAAATATTTACATAATAAGAAATATTATAGATTTATAATATTTCAAGCCTCATTAGCTCAATGGTAGAGCATGATACTTCTAATATCGGGACCTTAGTTCGACTCTGAGATGAGGTATATTTCCTTAATAATAAATAGTTTACTAACTAGAGCTTGCTCTTTAATTACTGACTATTTTTGCATCTAGGTTATCTAAAGTTTAATGTATAATTAATTATATATTATTAATTTTTTATAATATAAAAGGAATATTAACTAGCATTTTATAGCTCACGCACAAATAAAAATGAATTTACCAACAACTGTTATTTCAATAATTGAAAATCTATTATTAATGTTACCAGCATTATTAGTAGTTGCATACGTAACTGTAGCTGAAAGAAAAACTATGGCTAGTATGCAAAGAAGATTAGGGCCAAATGCTGTAGGTCAAAAGAATAACCGTTTTTCCCTTAAAAGATTTTATCATACATCTAGTTATGATAAAGCTATAGAGGTTTTATATAAAAACCGTAAAGCCCCTGTGAAACCTTTTAAAGAAAATGTAGTAAGTATTTGTAAAGATTTATTATCTTCAACTGTGCTTAGTACTTTTTTTAAGGATTTAAAAGGTAAAGGGGGTATATATATGTTCACTTTAAAAAATAATCCTAATATTTTTTATATTGGTAGAGCTAAAGATTTTCAAAAGAGATTAAAAAGCCATTTCAATGTTAATTTGGACGACAGATTCCATACGTTTGCTAAAACTGTTGGTTGAGACAAATTCGAATTTTCTATAATAGAAATTTGTGATTTAAATATGCAGAAAAAAAAAGAGAATTATTTCTTGCAAAAATACTTACCCTTATTAAATACTATATTTAAAAGTAATTTAAATGATATTCAAACTTACGATTCTTTATATGAAATACTTAAACTTAAACAATTACAATCAAATTTTGAAAATAAGTATCAAGGTATTAGAATTTATCTGTACGAATATGTTAATGGACAGTTAGGTACTAATTGTAGCATATTTAATAGTATTAACGAGCTATCTAATTACTTAGGTGTAGCTAGAGAAACTTTAAATGTTTATTTAAATACATATGTACCCTATAAAAATAGCTTGTTTTTAACAAATAAAATAGAATCTTTTGAACTTGTAGATAAACTAATAAACGACGCTACACTAGGGTTAGATTTAAATCGAACTATAGCCAAAAAGGTTTGAATGTATTTTATAGAAGAAAAGGGTACTATTATTAAAAATACATATGAATCTAAAGGTGCAGTAGCTAAATTATTAAATGTACAATATAGAATTATAACTAATCATCTTGATAAATGAATTAAAGGAGGTATTAAGGGTAATTATATATTTAGTTATGAATTAAACGATATGGAAATAGAAAAATTAATGGAAATCTCTGGATTAAGAAAATATAATAATTGTAGAATATGAGTTTATAATGCTTCAACCTTAGAGTTATTGTCAGATCCCTTCAGTAGTATGCAAAAAGCAGCTGACTATTTTAATGTAGATTACAGATCTATATTAAATCACTTGGATACTGGATTAGCTACTATAAAAGGTGGAAAATTAGTATTATTATTTAGTCATGAATTGACCAATTCAGAAAAAAATTCATTATTAAATAATGTAAAAAAAGCTGTAAATGTTACTGTTTCTGTATGAGTGTATAAAAAAGTTAATGATGAACTTATATTACTAAATAAAAATAAACCTAGTTATAGCTCTAAATTAGAAGCATCTAAAGAATTACAAATAAGTAATAAAACAATTAGCAAATATTTAGATACCAATCAAGAATATAAAGGATTATATTTTTATAGTGTTGCTCTATAAAGGGAAAAAAAACTAAGTAAAGTGTAAGAAACTTTACTCGGCCTAAGTAAAAGTGAACCTTTTGCTAAACATCATCAAATTGCGGAAACCCCTTAAAGCTATTTTAACTAAATGTATTAAGAAACTAATACATGGCTCAGGTAATGACTCGAGGTATAGTAAAATCAAAATAGATGCACGAAAGGAAATAGGCAATCCGCAGCCAAACACCGACTACTGGTAATTCAGTAAGGTGTGCAGTTCATCGACTAAACGGTGGTGGGCCTTAAAATTTGTAGATTTTAATGCTTAAGATATAGTCAGACCCTACTTGAAAAAGTACAGGGTATAAATTTTATACCTGTTAAATGGATAATAAGTAATTAATGTTACAATTATTTAGGGAGAAAGTCCTATAACTTTTACTGTATTATGTGAGTTTAGTGCTCATCATAAATGTATAAAATAGGATGAATTCGTACTACGGTTTATTACAAGCATTCGCTGATGCCTTAAAATTAATATTAAAAGAATATGTAGCTCCTACACAAGCTAATTTAATATTATTCTTCTTAGGGCCTATAGTAACATTAATATTTGCTTTATTAGGTTATGCTGTTATACCATATGGACCTGGATTATCTCTAGGTGATATGGAGTTAGGTATACTATTTATGTTAGCCGTATCATCATTAGCTACATATGGTATATTATTAGCAGGATGAAGTGCTAATAGTAAATATGCTTTCTTAGGGTCATTAAGAAGTACAGCTCAATTAATTAGTTACGAATTAGTATTAAGTTCAGTATTATTAATTATTATTATGATAACTAATAGTTTAAACTTAAATATTAATGTACAATTCCAAAAAATTATATGATTAGGTATACCTTTATTTGTTATATTAATCATATTCTTTATAGGTGCTGTAGCTGAAACTAATAGAGCTCCATTTGATTTAGCTGAGGCTAAGTAGATTTGGCCTCATTAAAGATCACAAATTGCTGGAATATCTCGTATAAGACAATCAGCAGGGAAATAATTTGATATATTTCGAATTAACTCTTCAGAGACTAAATGTGATCATTTAATATTAAAAATATTAAATAAGATATAGTCCAAACTTATATGAGAATATAAGATTAATATTTAATCGAAATTAAGTATATATAAGCTAAATACTAATAAAAATAAATTAAACTATAATCCTATAGAGTCTAAAAGATTCTATTCATCTAACCTACAGACAAAAATCAGGATAGAAACCCTATACCTATTTTAACTTTAAAAGAGTTAAACGATAAAAATTATATAGATTCATTCAGAAAAGTACTAAAAGGTAAAGGTGGTATTTATTCCTAGCTCGCGCAGTAAATACAATTAATAATAAACAATATATAGGTAGTGCCAAAGATCTATATTTGAGATTAAATGAACATTTAAATAATAAAAAATCGAATATTAATTTACAAAGAGCAATCAGTAAATATGGATTAGATAAATTTAATTGAGTTGAGGCTGCCTTTATAAAAAAATAATAGCAAGCTAAAGCTAAAGCTCGAATATTTTAGTTATATAAGTAAAATAATCAGTAACGAAGATTTAACTACATTAGAAACAAATTATATAAAATCTTTTAACCCTACAACTCTTTATAATTTTAAACTAAACGCTACTAGTATGTCAGGATATAAACATACTGTAGAAGCAATAGAAAAAATGAAAGAATATTATAAAGATAAGAATAGCCATCCTATGTATGGTAAAAATCATACTAAAGAAGCTTTATCTTTAATTAGCAAACCTGGTGGATTAAATCCTATGTACGGTAAGACTCATAGTGATGAAACTAGAAGTATTATGGCTAAAAAAAGAAATAAGTACTTAAAAGGTGTAGGTATATTCGATTTAAATAATAATTTAATTAAGAAATTTGACAATAATGTAGAATTAGCTAAATACTTAAAGATATTTAAAGTGACGGTAGGTAAATATATGAATAACAATTTAATTTATGATAATATTTATATATTTAAACCTATAGAAAATAAAAATTTCGATTAATAGTTGGAATCTGAATTAGTTAGTGGATTCATGACAGAACACGCTGCTGTTATATTCGTTTTCTTCTTCTTAGCCGAGTATGCAAGTATAGTAGTTATGTGTATCTTAACTAGTATATTATTCTTAGGAGGTTACTTATTAGGTTTCGATCATGTTTACTTCTTCGATTCTATAAATTACATCTATGCTTATTTATTTAACGTAGAATGAATAACATCTAACGAATATTTCAAACTAAGAGAATTATTAACTAGTTCTGCAGTAGATGGATTATTATATAGTTTAGCTTTAGGTGTAAAAAGTTCAATGATGGTGTTTATCTTTATATGGACAAGGGCGTCTTTTCCTAGAATTAGATTTGACCAATTAATGTCCTTTTGTTGAACCGTTTTACTTCCAATATTATTTGCGTTTATAATACTAGTTCCATGCTTATTACATATATTTGGAGTATACTTTATAAACATAAGTTTGTTTTAGAGCTTACCTAGTGTATAACAAGCTCACCCTATAGTCGTGAAACGCATGTCCACTGATATTACCTTACAATCTAAAGAAAAATTAAAAGTATAAGATGAATATACTTAAAAGTATGTCTAAAGGCAATATTTATACTAATATACATGACACCTCAACTATCTCTTTAATAAAAGAGAATTTAACAGGCCAAATAGGGATATATTGTATTGTAAACAACCATGACAATAAAGTATATATTGGTAGTTCTATGAATTTAGCTAAAAGGGTATTACAACACATTAAAAACACACAATCTAACATATACTTACAAAACGCCATAAATAAATATAAATTCGAGAATTTTACCATATATATTTTAGAGTTTTTAACTCCTTCAGATAATAATCTAACAAATATGGAGTTAAACGTAGAACTAATATTAATGGAACAAAAGTATTTAGATATGTTTGAGAACAAATACAATATAAACCCTAAGGCAGGAAGATCAAGAATTGGGGCTAAACATACTGAAGCTACTAAAGAACTATTTAGTAAAATGAGACAATTAAACCCTAATTTTCTTAATAAAACCCATAGTCCTGAAACTATTGAGAATATGAAGTTAAGATTTTCGGGTTCAAATAATCATATGTTCGGTAAGCCAGTTACGGAAGAAAATAAAAAACTAATATCTAAGATGTTTAGTAAAAGTGTTTATTTATATGATGCTAATACCTTAAAATTAATTAATAAATATGATAAGCACAAGGATATAATACAAGATTTAAATGTTTCATCTAAAACTATAGTAAAATACAAGGATTCAGGTAAAGTATTTAGAGACAAGTACATTCTAACTTCATGATTAATGAATGAGTAAGAGCATCATTCCTAGAATACGTTTTGATCAATTAATGTCATTCTGTTGAACTGTATTATTACCTATACTATTCGCATTTATAGTATTAGTTCCATGTCTATTACACATATTTGGAATATATCTTATAAATATTAGTTTATTCTAATATACTATTTACCAGCTCTAGCCAGCATTGCTGGCTATTCTTAAAAGTACAACCATGAAATGCATGTCCATAGGTATAAATATACAATCTAAAGTTCGAAGATAACCTCTTTTATAAGATGTGATTATCCTCTTTATTAGCCGTACCATTAATAGGTACAATAATAGTATCTAGTGTAGACTCATATAAAAAAACTTCAGCAGTCTATACTAAAATAATAGCATTAATAGCTAGTGTTATAAATTTAATTATATCATTAGTTATGTTTATATTATTTAACAGTAGTACAAATCAATTCCAATTTGTACAAGAACATTATAACGTACAATTATTTGATATTTACTTAGGAGTAGACGGTATATCTGTATACTTTATATTATTAACTACAATAATAATGCCTATAGCAATATTATCTAATTGAGACTCTATAAAAGAAAATGTAAGAGCCTACATAATTATAATGTTATTATTAGAAACATTATTACTAGCCGTATTTATGGTATTAGATATAATGTCTTTCTATATTTTCTTCGAAAGTATCTTACCACCTCTATTTATATTAGTAGGTATATTTGGGTCAGATAACAAAGTTAGTGCTAGTTATTATTTATTCTTATATACATTATGAGGATCTTTATTCTTATTATTATCAATATTAAGTATATCTTCAATAATGGGTAGTACAGATTTCGATACATTATTCAAATTAAATTTTGAATATAAAACACAAATATTCTTATTTATAGGTATATTTATAGCATTTGCTGTAAAAACACCTACTATATTCTTGAATAATTGATTATTAAAAGCTCACGTTGAATCACCATTAGGTGGTAGTATAGTATTAGCCGCTATTGTATTAAAATTAAGTTTATACGGTATATTTAGAATGATATTACCTATATTACCAAAAGCAGCATTAGATTATACATTTGTAATTTACACAATAGCTGTAATTACAATAATTTACGCTAGTTTTAGTACAATAAGAACAACAGATGTTAAAGAATTAATAGCTTACAGTTCTGTTTGTCACGCAGCTGTATATTTAATAGGTGCATTTAGTAATACAATACAAGGTATAGAAGGAAGTATAGTATTAGGATTGGCTCACGGATTCGTATCTAGTGGTTTATTCATATGTGCAGGTGGTATATTATATGATAGAACTGGAACTAGAAGTATATTCTTCTATAGAGGTGCTACTCAATTAATGCCTATCTTCTCAATATTATTCTTCATATTAGCATTAGGTAACTGTGGAGCTCCATTAACAATAAATTTCGTAGGAGAATTCATGTCATTATATGGAATCTTAGAAAAATTACCAATATTAGGAGTATTTGCTTGTTCATCTATAATATTCTCTGCTGCATATACAATATACTTGTTCAATAGAACAGCCTTCGGTGGATCATTCACAAGATTCTTAGAAGAAAGTGTATATGATGTAAATAAAAGAGAATTCACAATGCTATTTATATTAGTAGTATTTACTGTATTCTTAGGAATTTACCCTTCATTAATATTAAACGTATTAGACTACTCAATGAATAGTTTAATATATAGCGTATAATAATTTAAAAACAATTATTAAACTCTTATCTAACTTACGATTAAAATAATTTACGTATTAAAGCTGTATAAGCTAAAATTCATAAAAAGAAAACAAAATATGCCTCAATTAACACCTTTTTATTACATGAATGAAGTAGTATTTTCTTTTACTATCATAGTATTAGTATTATACGTATTATCTAAATACATATTACCAAGAATAGTTCGTTTATTCTTATCACGTATGTTCATAAATAAAATATAATATAAATTTATATATTATAAAAATATTATAATTAGTGTGCTGCTTAGCTAGCTAGGTAACTAAAGCGACTAGTTATAAATAATTAGTTATTTAAAGATATATATCTTATAGTAGTGATTATACTACTAATGTTTTCTAACACACAAAATTTATTTACAGAAATAAGAAGTCCTTTAGATCAATTCGAAATAAGAGACATATTAAACTTAGAAGTTTTAGGTGGTAACTTACACTTATCAATAACAAACATAGGATTCTACTTAACATTAGGAGCATTATTAACATTAATATTAAGCTTAGTTGCAACTAACCAAAACAAATTAGTAAGTAACAACTGATCTATAGCTCAAGAATCTTTATACGTAACAATACACAATATAGTTACAGGACAAATAAATGCTAAAGGAGGACAAATATACTTCCCATTTATTTACACATTATTTGTATTTATATTAATAAATAATTTAATCGGTATGGTACCTTATAGTTTCGCATCTACAGGACACTTTGCATTAACATTTGCATTAAGTTTCACAATAGTATTAGGAGCTACAATATTAGGATTCTCTAAACACGGTTTAAAATTCTTCTCATTATTAGTACCTGCTGGATGTCCTTTAGGATTATTACCATTATTAGTAATAATAGAATTTATAAGTTATCTTGCAAGATGTGTATCTCTTGGTTTAAGATTAGGAGCTAATATCGTTGCAGGGCACATGCTGTTAAGCATTTTAAGTGGTTTTGTATATAATATAATGAGTTCAGGTTTAATATTATTTGTAATAGGATTAATACCATTATTATTTATTGTAGCCTTCTCAGGATTAGAATTGATGATCGCTGTTATACAAGCTCAAGTTTTCGTAGTGTTAACAAGTTCTTATATAAAAGATGGATTAGACCTGCATTAATAAGAGAAAGATGATTACAGTTAAAACAGTACCTGCTTTAATATACAACAACCCTGATAAAAATAAAGGACTTATTATAAAAGAAAATATGAATAAAACAGGTGTTTATTCGTGAATTCATATAGAAACTGGTAAACGTTATGTGGGATCCAGTGTTAACTTAGGAAAAAGATTATCACAATATTATAACTACAATCATTTGTCTTCTAAGAATATGGTAATATGTAAAGCACTTTTAAAACATGGTTATTCAGGATTTATATTAGAAATATTAGAATTTTGTTCTATAGAAGAAATACTCGATAAAGAACAATATTATATAGATAAATATGAACCAGAGTTTAATATTTTAAAAACAGCAGGCTCATCATTAGGATTCAAACATAGTGAAGCAACTAAAGAATTAATGAGTCAATTAGCTAAAGGGCGCCATATATCAGAAAAAACTTTAATCAAAATGAGAGATAGGACTGTAACAGAAGAAGTTAAAGAAAAAATAAGTGCTACTCTTCAAGGTAGAAAATTCACATCTGAAACTTTACAACGTATGAGTGATGCAGCTTTAGGTCGTAAAGTTAGTGAAGAAACTAAATTGAAATTAAGATTGAATAATAATAAGAGACAAATTGTAAAACTTACTAATGCTGAAACTGGTGAATCTAAAGAGTTTCTTTTTATAAGAGAAGCTGCCGAATACTTAGGAACATCTCATACACAAATAAGAAATTATTATAATAAGAATAAACCTTACAAAGGATATGTTATAGACTTAAGTAAACCGGCTTAAGTATGGATAAGTATTTTATTAAGTTAAAATATAAGGGTGGGAAGGATTTGTTACTTCTGTAACGGGTATATTCATTTCATACTTAGCTAGAAATGTTTCATTAGGATTAAGATTAGCAGCTAACATAACAGCTGGTCACATGTTATTAGCAATATTAAGTGGATTTGTTTATAACATAATGAATTCAGGAATAATATTCTTTATCTTAGGATTAATCCCATTAGCATTTATAATAGCATTCTCAGGATTAGAATTAGCTATAGCCTTTATCCAGGCGCAGGTGTTTGTAGTCTTAACTTCTTCTTACATTAAAGATGGATTAGACCTACATTAATATATAAAAGAATATGTGCATGCGTGCATGCACGCATGAAAAAAGATTAAAAAAATATACAACTTAATCCTTGATGTATAACAGGTTATACAGATGGTGAAGGTAATTTTACTATTAAAACTGTATCAGCTAGTACAACAAAAATAGGATATACTGTTAGATTAATATATCAAATTACAGTTCATCCTTATGATATAGATATGCTATATAAATTAAAAACATATTTTGACAACGTAGGAGATTAATAAAGATTATGTTTCTTATAGAATAACCAGATTGTCAGATATATTAAAAGTAGTAATTCCTCATTTCACTAATTATCCTTTACAATATACTAAGTTGATTTCATACTATTTGTTTAAAAAAGTAGCTTTTTTAATGAATAACCGTGATCATCTAACATTAGGGTTATATAATAAAATATTAGCCTATAAAGCTAGTTTAAAAAAAAGATTGAATGCTTCTATATTTAAAAATATTATACCTTTTGATGTATCAAGTATTATTACTAATAATACTAATTCACTATTAGATCCTTACTATATAACAGGTTTTGTATATGGTTCGTTTTTTATATCTAAACCTTCCTCCTTAAGTAAATGACCTGATTAATAAGCTACGTTTTCTATAGCTCAGCACAATAGAGATATAAACTTATTAAACAAACAGAATTAATTTTACTCTTAATTGTGTACTTTAAAAAAAGGAAGTGAAAACATGGTTTATTTAGCCGTTAGAAATAAAAAATATTTTCATAATAAAATACTGCCTTTATTTGTTAAGTATAATTTAGAAGGTGAAAAGAATAAAGATTTTCACAATTTTTGTTTAGGTGTTGAGATACTATACAATAATTTAGGTAAAGGTATTAAAAACTTATCTGCAGATGATACAGCTAAACTTAATTATTTAATAGATCATATGAATAAAAACAGATACAATAAATAGTATTTGTATTATAACTTAAAGTTATAAATAATTAGTTATTTAAAGATATATATGTACCCAAAGTAGATACTTAATTAATGGATTTTGTAATTATAATCTTATCAGCCCTATTTTATGTTTGAAGGTCATATAAAACCTAAATACCTTTTAATTATGGTATTAATTAGTATTACATTATACTTTATGATGGACACAGTCTATGTTATGGCCCCTGAAGGTATAAAAGAACCTATCACAGTAAAAGTGGGTGATAATCAAAATACTATAAATCTTAACAATACTAGTATTAATATACCTGCTAGTGTAACTAAAGGATTAACAAATTTAGGTACAGGTGCTGCTGCTGCTGCAGCAGCGGTAGCAGGAATAAAAGCAGGAGCTAGTCTAGCTAAAACCAGCGGATTTTATACTACAGCTAAATTAGGTTTAATGACAGCAGGAGCTGTTATAGCAGGTAGTACAGTTACAGTGGTTAATACTATTAATAGTCTTGACAGTAGCAAAGTAACTACTTCAGAAGCAACTAAATCATCATCTAATATACCTTCCCCAAATAATAGTCCTACTTCTTCAGCCTTCTCTATAGAATCTGGAGCAGATCTAGATACAATATTAAGTTTATTAAATGCTAATAATGTGTTACATATATGTATCACTTATTTAATAATAATTATGTTAATTTTATACATAGCTGATAATATTACAAGTAAAAAATGAAATTTACTATTTATTAAACGTATATTTGGTGTGACAACTTATAATTTAATTATAAAATGATTTACATTTACATCAAGATACAACAAAATATGGATAGGAATAGCTTGATTATTATTATTAATAGCTAGTTTTGTTACTTTATACGTATCTAGTTATCTATCAAATAATATTGAGATTTTAGCTGACATAATAAACAATAAAAAAATATAAAGCACAAGTATTCGTAGTATTAACTTCTTCATATATTAAAGATGGATTAGATTTACACTAATATACGTGTTAACAGCATAAAACCAAATATGCTTAAATAAAAATCCAAATAATAAGTGAGAATAAATAGTTATTTAGGAAAATTATATATACAATAATAATTTATCTATAACTTAAAGAATAATGAAAATTATAAATTATAATAATAGAAACTAATAGTAAGTAATGAATAGTTGTTTATTCATATATAGCCAACTAAGCTGGCTAGCTATTTACTAAGCGAACCAATATAAATTTTAAATTAGACTAGTAATCTTATAACTAAGGTTATAAACAAAACATTATATAGTTTATTATTCTCCTTATAACAAAATAAGTTAGAACTTATAGTGATGTAAAGAAATTTATATCATAAAAATAGATGAGTTTGGTGATGGCTCTGATTGAATGCTGTCCAAGTGCTTGACACATGCTAATCGTACGTTTTAATTGATAGCTTTTTCGCATAAATTAAAAAGTGGTGTACAGGTGAGTATAATGATATTCTTAGCCGACCTTAAAGTGAAGGTAAATCCTTCATAATACATAAAGGGATATGTAATCCTGCTTTAAGAGGACAATAAATATCTTCGGGATAGGTAGTAGTTAAGGTGATGGCTTAACTAGCCTAAAACTCTCGTAGTCGAAGCTGAAAGGTTGATCGACCACATTGGGTCTGAAAAAACCCCAATGCAAGTTAGTACAGCAGTGAGGAATCTTGGTCAATGGCCTAACGGCTGAACTGGCAACTTGGAGAAGTGGCAAGTCTTACTTTGATTATATTACTATATATAATCTATAAGATTGTATTAAAATTGAATAAAGCTTTGTTTATATATTGATAATGACAGTATATATATCGTGTCTTGACTAATTACGTGCCAGCAGTCGCGGTAATACGTAAGAGACTAGTGTTATTCATCTTAATTAGGTTTAAAGGGTACCTAGACGGTCAATATAGCTTCTATAATGTTAGTACTTGACTAGAGTTTGATATAAGAGGGCAGTACTTGAGGAGGAGAGATGAAATTCTATTATACCAAAGGGACTCGGTAAAGGCGAAGGCAGCCCTCTATGTAAAAACTGACGTTGAAGGACGAAGGCACAGAGAACAAACAGGATTAGATACCCAAGTAGTCTTTGCAGTAAATGATGAATGCCATAGGTTAGATTGAGCTTTAATAAATTAGTTTATCAGTAGTAAACTAACTATTAAACAATATTTAGTCTATAAATGAAAGTGTAAGCATTCCACCTCAAGAGTAATGTGGCAACGCAGGAACTGAAATCACTAGACCGTTTCTGACACCAGTAGTGAAGTATGTTGTTTAATTCGATGATCCACGAAAAACCTTACCACAATTTGAATATTTTACAGGAGTTGCACGGCTGTTTTCAGTTAATGTTGTGAAACTGTGGTTTCCATGAAATTAACGCAATCCCTGGCTTTATTTTTTTAAAGCGTAAGCTCTACGATAAAGCATTTGATCCAGGATTTGGAAAGAAAAAGGGGACAAAGACAAGTCATCATGGCCTGCTGAATGATCTAGGAAATCATGATCGTGGGATAAACTATCAAACTCCGGGGACACCCTAAAGTTTCTGGTACTAAGCTATATATGAAAATATACTAGTGGCTGAAGTAATTACTCAGGTACAGTAACAAGCCAGAAAATGATTGAAAAAGAAATGGGTTATCGCGGATCTAAGTCAAATAAAGGTAATACTTTATTTGTAAAAGAGCAACGAGTAGACGGTAGTTATGTTAAGAAATTGACATTAAGGTATACTCTAACGGGTTTCGAAAGAAATTATCAAGTCAAAATCCTTTCTAACCAAATAAATCAAATAAGGACGTATTCAGCCAATAACATTTCCCAGAAAAAAGATGTTATGGGTTTAATTAATCCTTGGTTCATGACAGGTTTTACCGATGCAGAAGGAACTTTCTCTATATCAATTCAACATAATGAAAATTATGACACAAATTGAAGAGTTAAGCCCGTATTTGCTATAGGATTACATTCTAAAGATCTAGATATTTTAGAAAATATAAAATATTTTTGAAAAGTAGGTAATATACATAAACATGGTAAACATTCTTTACAGTATAGAGTTGAATCTATCAAAGACTTACAAGTAATTATAGATCATTTTGATAGATATCCGCTTGTAACATGTAAAAGAGTTGATTATGATATATTTAAACAAGCTTTTATTCTTATAAAGGAAAGAAAACATCTTAAAGATCCAGGTCTTCTTAAAGTAGTAGGTTTAAAATCAATTCTTAATTTAGGTTTAACTACTAAACTTAAACAAGAGTTCCCTACTTGAAAAGACATTGAGGCAAATAAACCTGAGTATATATTTAAAGATATACCGAATCCTCAATGAATGGCCGGATTTTCTAGTGGAGATAGTAGTTTTAATATTAAAATAAGTAAATCTTTAACTAGTAAGTTAAGCACAAGAGTTCAATTAAGATTTTCTATAGATTTACACATAAGAGAAAAAGAGTTAATTAATTTTTGTGTTAAATTCTTTAATTTAACTGAAGATAAGTATGTTTATTTAAAAAGTAACTCTGTTAGTTTACAAATAACTAATTTAAAAGATATTAGTAATGTAATTATACCTTTCTTTAAAAAGTACCCTATTAAAGGTAAGAAAAGTTTAGATTTTATAGAATTTGATAAAGTTGTGACAATGGTGAACAATAAGCAACATCTAACTCAAGAAGGGTTATATCAAATATTAACTATTAAATCTAGTATGAATCAATAAATTTATTTGATTTATTTGTATGATAAATTTGATCGCTGTGTGATATTGTGGGCTATAGACGTGCCACATATTCCTACACAAAGAGATGCAAAAATGTGAATTTAAGCTAATCTCTAAAAATAGGATATAAATTTTAAGGATTGTAGTCTGAAACTCGACTACATGAATAAGTAATTACTAGTAATCGTGAATCACCATGTCACGGTGAATTAACCTTGGATTGGTACTAACCACTCGTCACATGCTGAAAAGAGTATGCGCAATAAGTTTGCTTTTTCAATGATTAGTAAAAATAACAAGCAGGTTTTATATTCTATTATTGGAAATCTTCGTATGCGTGACTCTAATTAGTGTTAAGTCGAAATACGGTTCGCGTAGTGGAAGTTGCGCGGGGTAAATTAACCTAAACAATAATAATTTATTTAAGTGATATTTCTCAATATTTTCTTAAATAAAAACCTATAAGACGGTTTTTTTTGGTTCGAATCCAATGTAGGTTCATGAAAAATAACTTTAATCTTATATACGATGTTTGTACTTTTAACGTGAGGAATAAAAGTTACTCCTGTAATATTAAACCGGTTAAGGTTTATATAAATTGTGATTTATTAGATATAAAAAAAATTATATATAAAGATAATATTAAAATGGCGGGTATTTATCGTTGGGTAAATTTACTTAACAATGAAACTTATATAGGTAGTTCTGTAGATTTAACTAGGAGACTTCGTGATTATTTATCTTATAACTGGTTACTAAAAGAAATTGTTAAACATAATAGTATTATATATAGAGCTTTGTTGAAGTATGGTTATAAGAATTTTAGATTAGAAATATTAGAATATTGTGAAGTAGAGAATATTCTAGAAAGAGAACAATTTTATATAAATAAGTATGAACCTAGTTATAATATTTGTAAAACAGCAGGTTCTGCATTGGGACGTATAACTAGAAAATCTACTAGATTAAAATTGCGTAATTCTTGGTTAATTAGATTGTATAAAAATAATACAAGCAATGTAAAATATTCAAATTTCATATTAAAGTACTTTACAAAGAAAGTAGAAAGATTAGAGAATAATATTTCTATTCTACAATCTAAATTAGATAGTATATTAATAACTAATAATACTAAATTTAAAGAATCAGATGAAACTCGGTTAAAAAAACTTAATAGTAGTACAACAGCTGTCTCTATATTAGTTACTGATTTAGAAACGGGTTTAACTAAGGAATACTCAAGCGCAAGAAGTGCAGCTTTAGATCTAAATGCTAGTAATTCTACTATTATGAATAAGATAAATAATAAGAATGTAAAACCCTATAAAAACAGATATATAATTAAAAAAGGTAAATAATACACAAAATATATAGTATTACTAGTCTTGAAAGTATAATTAAAAAACTACAAAAACAAAAATTATTATGAGAAAAATTATTAACTTTAGAAAAAAGTTTATATGAAGAAGCTAAACTAGATAATGATAATAAATTTATTAAGGTTTAATCTATAAGTTGCTATCTAAGGAAGTTTATATCCCTGTGGAAGTTGCTATCCCTAGGATAGGGATTAATTAATTTTAACCATAATTATATATATAATATAATAAAATATATTATATAAAGGAGGGTTCCTTTATTGGCAAGAAGGGCTAAACTGTAAATTTAGTACATAATATGTTTTGAGAGTTCGAATCTCTCGTCTCCTAGAATTAGTAACTTAATTAGGTAAAGGATTTCCCTGTCACGGAAATAGATGTCGGTTCGAGTCTGATCTAATTCGTTATATACCTTGGTATTTGTTTACCTAAGTAAAACGCTGGCTGCTTTATATAAAGCTATGGGAAAGTCTTCCATTGGTAGGGTAAGGCACTTGCTACGTGTCGTGTTTTATACACTTAGGTGTTCAATTCACCTCTTTTCCGTTAGAAGATTTTGCTTCTTTTTATTAATAATATTAATAAATCATGAATAAATTTAATACATCAAATCAAGAAAGAATAATTCTTTCTATAAATCTAAATAAATATTTATTACTTTCATAGCTTGCGCACACAAAACAAAAAATTTGTTCGTTCTATAGAAGTAAAATTTAGTAAAGATATAATAAATAAAACTTTATCTCTAACTACACGTAAAAATACTATAAAACTTTTTTATACGTGTGCGAGCTACAATAATAAAGCATATTCTTTTACACTTATATGTAGATATTATAATTGAACTTTAATTTATAGATGCTCCGCTCTTAATAATATAACTTAGTATTAAGTTACATAGTTACCGTCTCAGTAAATTAATGTCTTATATACTAAAATATTTCATTCAATTCTTACTGTTTAGCCTCTATAGCTCAACGGTAGAGCATGATACTGTTAATATCATGATAGACGTTCGATTCGTCTTAGGGGCTTTTAAATCAATGTTCGAAACTAATTTAATTCTAATTATTTATATAAATGACAAACACAATAAGAAGTAATTTTCAAGACCATCCTTTCCATTTAGTGTCACCTTCACCGTGACCTTTATACACAAGTATTTCATTATTTACTTTAACAGTAAACGCTGCATTATCAATGCACTTATTTAATAATAGTTATATCTTCCTATACTTAGCATTAGGTACATTAGTTGCGTCTATGACTATGTGATTTAGAGATATAATCTCAGAAGGTAAACCAGTCGTTTCTCATTATAATTTAAGTATAACTAGGGCCATATCATCTGATGATATTAACAAAACATTAATTGATTATAAAAGTAATAACAATATTACAGTTTTTAATAAAGATAATAATTTAGGTCATTACTTAGCCGGTCTTTTAGAAGGTGACGGACATATTTCTTTACCTTCTTTAGGTAATACTACCTTAAATAGAGTCCTTAATCCTAGAATCGTATTCACTTCTCATAAGGATAATTTAGGTATGTATACTTTTCTTCAATCCGAATTAGGTAATATAGGACGTTTTCAATCTTCAGGTAATAATGTAATACGTTATATTATAGGAGATATAAAAAGTCTAATTTATATTATTAATTTAATACATGGTAAGTTAAGAACACCTAAAAATAAAAGATTTAATGATTTAATTCAATTCATTAATGCTAAATACGATTTAAATATACCTGAAAGTAATTATAATGGAAATTATAAAGATAATAGTTGATTTGCAGGTTTTACAGAAGCTGATGGGCATTTTGGGATTAAATATATAGAAAAGAAAGATAAATCAGAAACAAGTAAAAGATCTGTAAGCGAAAGTATTTCACTTAAATTTAGATTAGACCAACGTTCATATGATAAATCTACATCGTCTGATATGAAACCCTTTATGGTAGAGTTAGCTTCTTTTTTAAATTGTAACTTAACTACTTATGAAAATAAAACAGGTAAAGTTTTATCTTTATATGTTTCTTCTATTGATAATATTAAAATCATTATTAACTATTTTGATAAATATCCTTTAATAGGAAATAAACTTAATGACTATAATAAATGAAAAATCGTTTATAATATGATAATATCTAAAGAACATCTATCTGAAGAAGGTAGATTAAGAATTAGAGCTTTAATAAATAAATTATAATGATGTAAGTGCCTTCTTTAAATTTAACCAATTGCTGGAAAACCCTTTATTAAGGATGATCAGCAGGGAATTAATAGATTAATAATTATCTTTTAATACCTTCAGAGACTAAACGTTAAAAATTAATACGTTATTATAACCTATTAATTAAGATATAGTCCAACAAATATAGAAATATATTTTATTATTGACTTACTTAGGTAACCATACATTAGCTGTACAAAAAGGATTAAACTTAGGTGTTATAGTGCGCCGTTGCGCTGCTTATTTGAATGGATTACCAAAATCTGAACATTACTTCTGAATGTTCCCGGCAACTGAATTAGGTAAGGGGGAAAGCCCCGAGCTGAACGTAGCATTTCATGTAAAGGGAGGTGTAGTTAAAACTGATTGATACAAAACCTTCCAAGCCGAGGTCTCTATGAACAAAGATAGACTTCTTGAATTCCATCTACTAGGTGCCTCATCCCTAAGGGCAGCATTGCAATCAGGACAGGATGCATTAAGTGAATTAGTTTTAAATATAACGGAACTAATTAGAAGTCGCTTAAACCAGGATAGAATATCTATTCATAACGTAGAGAGTGGAAGTTCTAAGGAGACCGATAAACAAATAAGTAGAACTACGGGATTGCCTAAGGGAGGTAACTCCTATGGTAACAGAGGAATCGTAGTACCGATCACAAATAAGGAATTTGTGTCGGGAAGGAGACCAGTTATCGCTATTCGGACAATGTCAACGTCGACTGAAGGTTTCAGTGACGGTTCTACCGACGCCGTTGAAAAAATCCGGAAAATTGCTGAGTTATGCAAAGAAAATCCAAAATTCATCGTTACGGACAAATTGTACAGATTACTATATGATAAAAGATTATACTATATTGCTTATGATAAGCTAAAAAGTAAACCAGGTAACATGACTCCGGGTATAGTACCAATTACACTGGACGGTATGTCTCCACAGGTCGTAGCAAACATTATTGAGGAAATCAAAAGTGAGAAATTCGAATTTAAACCTGGACGGAGAGTACACATACCAAAGGCAAACGGCAAAACACGTCCTTTAACAATCGCTCCTCCTAGGGACAAAATTGTACAAGAATGTATCCGTATGGTTCTTGAATCTATCTATGAACCCGCCTTCTCGGACAACAGTCATGGTTTCAGACCTAACAGAAGTTGTCATTCGGCACTAAAAATGTTCAATCAAAAATTAAGAGTTGCCAAGTGGTTTATCGAAGGTGACATTACCAAATGTTTCGATGAAATAGACCATAAACTACTTATCAGCATATTAGAAGAGAGAATTAAAGACAAAAAATTCATTAATTTGATCAGGAAAGCGCTGAAAGCAGGTTACTTCGAATTCAATAAATTAGAAATATCCGTGGCGGGAACACCCCAAGGATCGATAATTAGCCCTATCCTAGCAAACATCTTCTTAGATAAACTGGATCAGTTCGTAGAACAGCTTAAATCTAAATTTGATATAGGTAAACATGCCAGCATTAACCCGGCTTGAAAGAGTCTGGGAAACTCCATGTACCGTGCCAGTGATATACAAGAGAAAGTTAGGATCAGGAAAGAAATGTTGAAAGTTAGATCTAAGTTAACGGTAGATCCTGAATTCAAAAAATTAGTCTACATTAGATATGCTGATGATTGAGTAATTGGAGTGAGAGGATCTATGGAGGACTGTAAATTCATACTTAATGAAGTTAGAAAGTTCTTACAGGAAAAGCTCAAATTAGCGTTATCTGAAGAGAAAACAAAAATAACTAACTCCAGACATGGAGTGGCTACTTTCCTGGCAGTTAACATTAGAATGTTCAGAACCTTACACTTTAGACGAGTAAAGGGGAGACTAACTAGAACTGCAGATGCTCTTAGATTAACTGCACCTATCACTAGAATAGTCGACAAACTGAAAACTAATGGTTTTTTAAAAGACGGAACTCCGGTTCCTAAATTTATGTGGTTAGCAAATAGCAAGGACGAGATTATATTATTATATAATGCAGTCTATCGTGGTATCATCAATTATTATAGATTTGTTCACAATTTCAACGAACTATCATCTCGAGTACATTATGTACTAAAGAGCTCATGTGCTAAACTTTTGGCTGCTAAGTTCACACTTAAGTCACAAGCTAGAGTATTTGAATCTTATGGTAAGGATTTAAAAGGAAAAGACAAGCATAGCTTTATTAAAGCTGCCTACGGGAATAAGCCGTCCGCCTTCAATGTTAAAACAAATGATGTTGTACTAAGAGTTAACGCCAAGGGTATATCCAAGGCCACGCTGGAAAACTTAGTGTGTACAATCTGTGAATCAAATTACAGAGTGGAAATGCATCACGTTAGACAAATGAAGGACCTTAATCCCAAGGCGAGATACATCGACAAAATAATGGCTAGAAGGAATAGAAAGCAAATTCCACTCTGTAGAAATTGTCATCTAGACCTTCACAAAGCCTTGTCTTTAGAAAAGGCCCAAAATCGTAAAACAAAATAATCGATCGGCTTACTTTATAGCAATTATAACGATAATGGAGAGCCGTATGATGGGAAACTATCACGTACGGTTCGGGAAAGGGGTTGAGTCATCCTATATAGGAGGCTTGATTCTAGTTCATTTATTTATAGTATCTGAAGCTTGTTTCTTCGTAGCTATATTCTGAGCATTCTTTCACAGTGCATTAACACCTACTGTAGAACTAGGAGCTCAATGACCACCTATGGGTATAGAACCTGTAAATCCTTTCGAATTACCTTTATTAAACACAGTAATCTTATTATCTAGTGGTGCTACTATAACTTACGCACACCACGTGCGCGAGCTGTGCTTGTGTACCAAATCTCTATCAAGAGATATATATTTCTCAAACATATATGCAGTCCATGAGTTAGGTGGAGGGGAAAACCCGATACTGAACATAGCATCTCATGTAAAGACTATAATTAAAATAAACCTTCTAAAATTAATATTAGTTGAGACTGTTCTTTCTATGGTTAAAGCTTGATTGCCTAAAGTCTATTGTTCATCGTCCTCTCGCGTAGGGAATCGTCTTGGAAGGAATGGGACGTTTAGAGTCTTCTGTGAATTGAGTGGTGGTATACAGAATTGAGAGACTTTTACGAGTTATGTAAGAAACATAATTAAGAACAAGAGTGGACAACCTAAGGAAAGTAATTGAGTATACAAAGCAACTCTCGGATTGCCTAAGGGAAGTAATTCCTATGGTAACAGAACAATCATAGTACTCAAAACTGTAGGTAACGCTGCAGATATAAGGGGAAGGGTTGTAGTGAAAGGCGCTTTCAATATTCGTAGTTACAGTACAGGATGTATTATAGACCCAGAGTCTAATGTAATAAAGAAATTGAAAGACTTATACGAAAGATCTAAAAATAAAACTTCTGAACCCATAGATAGAAATCTATACAAATTATTGTGTGATCCTGAAATATACGGAATAGCTTATGAAAAATTAAAAAGTAACCCCGGACAAATGACTCCTGGCGTAAACCCGGAAACATTGGATGGTATGTCAGTTGAAGTAATTCACGAAATAGTTGAAAAACTAAAAAATGAATCATTTAAATTCAAACCAGCCAGAAGAATAAAAATTCCAAAGGCTTCCGGTGGTACTAGACCTCTTACAATTGCGTCTCCTAGAGATAAAATTGTTCAAGAGGCCATAAGAATGATACTCGAAGCGGTTTTCGAACCTATATTTCTGGATTGTAGTCATGGATTTAGACCCAAGAGAGGATGTCATACTGCATTAAAAGCAGTTAAACAGACTTTTCAACCATCAACCTGAATAATAGAGGGAGATATTTCAAAATGTTTTGACTCTATTGATCATTCTAAGTTAATGGATATTGTGGAAGAAAAAATTCTTGATCGTAAATTCACTAGATTAATATGAAAAGCTTTGAAAACGGGTTACTTCGAATTCAGAGAATATCAGAGTAATATAGTAGGAACTCCTCAAGGATCTATAATTAGTCCCATTCTAGCTAACATATTTATGTCAGAACTGGACAAAATGGTTATTAGACTTAAAGAAGACTTCGACAAGGGGTCTAAATCTAAATTGTCTTCAATAGCGGGTAACTACCATAGTAGAATATCAAGAGCTAAAAAGAGAAATGATATGCAATTAGTTAGAAGTTTAGCTAAAGAAAGTAGATTATATCCTTCAGCTAATTTTAGCGACCCGAATTTTAAGAAAATCTCATATGTTAGATATGCAGATGATTGAATAATAGGGGTGAAGGGTACTTTGGAAGAGACTAAGGTAATACTTACCAAGGTTAAAAACCAATTATCTGCTATGGGACTAACTTTAAGCGAATCTAAAACTAAGATCACAAATCTAAATACAGAAAGCGTATTATTCCTAGGAACTAACATAAAAAGAGCAAAAGAATTCAGTTATTCTAAGCCCAAACATAATAATATTTTAAGAAGAAATTCTAAAAAGATTAGAATGGAGGCTCCTATTCAAAGAATAGTAAATAAACTGCATAATGCAGAATTTATGAAAAACAACAAATCTAGTCCAAAATTTGTGTGAATGTCCTTGGAACATAGACAAATTATACATATGTATAATGCTGTATTCAGAGGGTATTTAAATTATTATAAATTTGCGCATAATTACCCAAGATTAGCTAGTACAGTAGGGTATTACTTGAAACAATCATGTGCTAAATTACTTACAGCTAAATTCTCGTTGGGTACGATGGCGAAAACTTTTAATAAATTTGGACCCAATTTAGGGGTAACACATAAGGATATGAAGGACCCAAAAAAGAATAAATTTTATAGTTTTTTAAATCCTTCATATAAAACTACGTTAAAGTTCTTAACAGATAGTAGTCCAGTTATCAAAGCGTTATACGGATCTGTGTCCTTATCAACTCTTGATGACTTAGAATGTGCCAAATGTAATTCAAAATATAGAGTGGAAATGCACCATATAAGACATATGAAGGATCTTAATCCTAAATTAAATTCTTTAGACAAATTAATGGTACGGAGAAGTAGAAAGCAAATCCCTCTATGTAGAACCTGTCATATGGAATATCACAGAAAATAATTAGAAAGTAGTATAAGGAATGCGTTTCATGGAGAGCCTAGTGATGTGAAAGCATCCCGCTGGGTTCGGGAAAGAGGCAATTTTATCCATTTAGGATAGGTTGTACTTAGTTCATTCTTTAATTAAAGGAGAAAGATCAGGAGCTATATACGGTACATTATTTACAGTATTATTAGCATTAATATTCACAGTATTCCAAGGAATAGAATATAACGTATCATCATTCACAATAAGTGACGGTGTATTCGGTACATGTTTCTTCTTCGGTACAGGGTTCCATGGATTCCACGTTATCGTAGGAACAATATTCTTAGCTGTAGGATTATGAAGAATATTAGCATACCACTTAACAGATCACCACCACTTAGGTTATGAAGGAGGTATATTATACTGACATTTTGTTGACGTTGTATGATTATTCTTATACGTTTCAATGTACTACTGAGGATCTTAATATTAAATAAAATAGAGAAATTCTTCTCTAAACGGGTATAGGTTAATGGTAGACTTTCTGATTTCCACTCAGCGTGCGTCAGTTCAAATCTGACTACCCGTAAACTTGCTGTGTATACAGCTATATAAATTAATCTAAAAGCTTTAGAGCAAATTGCTCCAATATATTTCCTAATCTTAGGTAACTCAATATAAATAAATATGAATCAATTATTCTCTGTTCAGGATATCTTAACAAGTGGATATACAGTGGAATTTCTAGATATATTAAGTGTAATAGCATTATTATTTAGTATAGCAGTTATAATAAATAAAAATCCTATAGTTTCATTATTATCTTTAATCGGTTTATTTGGATCAATATCTGTATATTTAATATTATCAGGATTAACATTTATAGGTTTTTCATACTTAATAGTATATATAGGAGCAGTATCTATTTTATTCTTGTTCATATTAATGTTAATAAACATAAGAACAAGTGAATTACAAAGTAATAATGTAAATAGTATACCTTTAGCTTTATTTATAACAATATTATTTAACTATGCATTATTCCAATTATTACCTTACTACGTAGCTATATTAAATAGTTATAACAGTAAATTAAGTAACATATTATACTATCTACCTACAAGTAAATATAATGATATAATAATGAATACAAGTAAAAATCTAGACATAAACACACATAATGTTATGTTTGTAACAAGTAACAGTTGAGATGGTACAATTACAGAAACAAGCCATATATCAACAATAGGTAATATTTTATATACATCTTACAGTATGTGATTATTCCTTGTAAGTATAATTTTATTAGTAGTAATGGTAGGAGCTATCGTTATAACAATAAAACAGGATACTGTTAAACAATAATAAATTTAAGGTATAATTAAACCTTAAAAGAGAAATTAGTTCAATTGGCAGAACGTTTGTTTTACACACAAAATGTTAAAGGTTCAAATCCTTTATTACTCAAAATTCCTTAACTTAACAGGTAAAGTGTATTCTTGATAAGGATATTATCAGTGTTCGATCCACTGAGGAATTATAAATAATATATATATATACTAAATTAGTATACACATTAAAGAGAATTGGCCGAGTGGTTTAAGGCGGTAAGTTTGAGTTTTACTAGGTTAGAAATAGCTACATCCGTTCGAATCGGATATTCTCTGAACTATATTATAAAAGAGTGTAGTTTAATTGGCAAAATAGGAAGCTTCAACCTTCAAATTCTTGGTTCAAGTCCAAGTACTCTTGATGCGAAGCATAGCTTCGCATAAATGATAAACGGATTAGGGCCGGCGTGGGTAGGCATCTCGTTTGGGGCGGGAGATAGTTATGTTCGAATCATAATAATCCGATTATTAGAACTATTAGAAATAAAGAAAAACTGATATATAATTATTAATTATAAAAATATAAGTATACAAAGAAACTATTATGGAATTTAAGCTATGTATTAAAGAGAATAAGTTATATAAATAAGTAAAAACTCTTATAAATGTATAAACTCTAAGAGAAATCTAATACTAAACGAAGTGAATTGAAATATCTTAGTAACTTCAGGAAAAGAAATCAAAAGAGATTCTATGAATAGCGTGAGCGAAAGTAGAGGAGCCTAAAAAGTAGAACGGTATCAAAACTGTTTAAATATTGGGGAACCTTCCTCAAAGGCTAAATATAATACATAAGCGATAGTGAAAAGTACCATGAGGGAACAAAAACAAAAATAGTAGTTTTATAAGCAGTTCGTGAGCGCAAGCTCTAGAACGTACCTTTTGCATAATGGGTCACCAAGTTAACATTAGATGCGAGCTGAAAAGTAAGCGTAGTTAAACCGAACGTTAAAATAATGAATAAGTGTCTAAAGTTAGACCCGAAGCCAGGTGATTTTACCATGGTCAGGATTATAAAAGTCCGAACGGGTGATTGTAGCAAAAATCTCCGAAGAACCGTGGTAGGTGTAGTGAAAGACAACACTGACTTGGATAGCTGGTAAGAAAAGAGGTAAGCTCTCTTTAAATAGCCAGTGTGTAGAAATGAACTTTCTGCAATAAATCATCAAATTGCGGGAAAGCCCTAAAGCAATCTAAACCAAGCAAGTATGGTAACATATTTGTGGCACAGGTAATGACTCGTGGTATGGTAATATCTAGATTGATATACGTAAGTATAATGGGTAATCCGCAGCCAAGCATCGACTGCTTTCAGTAAAGGTGTGCAGTTCATCGACTAAATGTTGGTTGGCTTATATTTACCGATTAGGTATAATATTTAGCTTAAGATATAGTCAGACCCTATTCGAAAGGATACAGAATAAATTTGATTACTAAACTTACGATTAAAATAATTTACGTATTAAAGCTGTATAAGCTAAAACAATAAATAAATAAAACTATGATAAGAAACTTAAAACCAATAAAAGTATATTTAAATTCTGATTTAGATAAATTAAATATCCTAAAGGATAATAAGAATAAACCAGGTATTTATTCATGAATAAATAATCTTAATAATAAGATATATGTAGGAAGTTCTATAAATTTAACTACTAGATTTTATAAATATTATAGTGTTAAAAATTTAACTTTACATAATACAATTATACATAACGCTCTTCTTAAGTATGGATATACTAATTTTAGTTTAGCCATATTAGAATATGTTTCTATTGAGGAAGATTTAATAAGAAGAGAACAATATTATATAGATAAATTAAAACCTGAATATAATATATTAACTAAAGCAGGATCTAGTTTAGGTTTTAAACATAAGGAAGAAACTTTATTATTCTTTAAAGAAGAACGTAAACTTACAGAAGAAGCTAGAAATAATTTATCTATAGCAGCAACAGGTAGAATATTACCTCAAAATGTTAGAGATAAAATAGCAAATAAACGTAAAGGTGTAATACTTTCAGATGAAACACGTACAAAGATATCCGATGCGGCTATCAAACATGTAGGTGTAAAAATTAATGTGATTAACACACAAACAAATGAAAACTTGTCTTTTGATACTTTAACTAAAGCAGCTACTTATTTAAATGTAAGTAGAACAGCAATAAGTAAAGCATTAAAAACAGGTAAAGAAATAAAAAATATATATGCCATTAAAGCATATGTAAAGTAATCAAATTTATTTGTTAAATGGATAACAAATAGTTATTTAGGGAGAAGGACTTCAGCTTTATCCTAAGGGTAGAAGAAGTAGATTCGTTTCTGCGAAACCTATAATAGTAGGCAATTTAAGTAAACATCTTAGCAGGTACAGAATTTAATCTCAGACAAGGCATTTTATATGTTTTATATTGTACAAATTGGGGGACCATGAAGGTTTTATCAGTGAGTATGTAGACTCGGAATGGCAAAGATGTATCTTAAATGATCAGACATAGAATGATAAGGTTGAAGTACAGCCTTTTTGTGGAAGTGAACCTTCTGCTATAAACCATCAAATTGCGGGAACACCCTAAAGCAATCATAACCAAGTAAGAGTAGTAATACATCTTATGGCACAGGTAATGACTCGTGGTAAGGTAAAATCATGATTGATAACACAATGGGTAATCCGCAGCCAAGCACCGACTGCTTTCAGTAAAGGTGTGCAGTTCATCGACTAAATGTTGGTTGGCTTATATTTACCGATTAGGTATAATATTTAGCTTAAGATATAGTCAGGCCTCATCCGAAAGGATGCAATGGCAATAAAATAATTATTAACTATTTTGTAAAATTAATATTTTTAACAGAATCTTGCTAGCGCATGATTAAAAAGTACAACAATTTGCGATATTTTTTATGCTTAATTAAAAAAAACACTATGAAAAATATATTTACAAATAACCCATCTTCAATAATACCTGTAAAGAGCTATAGTAATGCATTTATAAATAAGAATGCAATATTGCTAGAGAATAAAAATAAATCAGGAATTTATCGTTGAATAAATAAACTAAATGGAAATAGCTATGTAGGTAGTGGTTTAAATTTAGCAAAAAGAGTAGGTGATTATTATAAGGAAAGTGAATTAAAAAGAAATCCTAGACCTATTCATGCTGCTTTATTAAAACATGGACATACAAATTTTACATTAGAAATATTGGAGTATTGTAAAGCAGATGAGCTTATTAAAAGAGAACAGCATTATTTGGATTTAGCCAAACCTGAATATAATATATTAAAAAATGCTTATTCTTTATTAGGTTTTAAACATAGCGATGAAAATATAGCTAGATTTAAATTAAAATCAATATCTGAAGAGCATAAAAAAATATTATCCTCAGTGCATTTAGGTAAAGAAGTTAGCCAAGAGGTTAGAGATAAATTATCTTTAGCTACAACTAATTATAGAAATAATAATCCTTTATCATCTGAAGCTTTAGCGAATATTACAGCTAAGACTACAGAACGTGAAGGAAAATCTGTTAGACTTTTCAATATCCAAACTAATGAAACATTAGATTTCCCTACTTTAACAAAAGCTGCGGAACATTTAGGTATAAAAAGACAAGCTGTAAGAAATGCAATTAATAGAGGAAGTATTGTTAAATTACTTTATCGTATTTCAGAATCAGAATAGTATTATATTTAGTTATATAAATTATTTTAAATTTAATTATTAAATTCGGGTTTATAAATAAACCTGTTGTCAAAATGGATAGTTCATAAATATTGTATGAACTATTTAGGGAGAATATTTTGTTTATTTAATATAAGCAAAATTCCCGTGTATGTCGAAAGGGAAACAGCCCAGAACAAGAGTTAAGGTTCCTAAATTATTAGTTGAGTGAAATTAAGAAGGTTTTTATTAAAGTCGACAAGGAGATAGGCTTAGAAGCAGCCATAATTTTATGACCTGCTGGAGGACGTAGGATGTCCTCTATGTGGGTAAAACTATCAAACTCCGGGGACTCCCTAAAGATTTTGATACTAAACCATATATGAAAATATATGAGTGGCTGAACTAATTACTCAGGTATAGTAACAAGTCAAAATATGAACGAAAGTGAAATGGGATATCGCGGATCTAAATCAATAGTATTTAGAAATACTGTTGTAAAAGAGCAACGAGTAGACGGTAGTTGACGCAGTAATGCGTTTAAGGTGTACTCTAATGGGTTCCGAAAGGAATTATCAAATCAGAGTCCTTTCTTAGGGAATACAAAATTTGTAAGATATTGTAGCAATTTAAGTATAAATTACCAACTAGCCCCTTACACATTAACTGGGCTTGTAGACGCAGAAGGATGTTTTAGAATTTCTATTTTAAGCAATAGAAATTTTAAACAAGATGGTAGTAATGTACCTTTTAAAACTAGACTTTATTTTCAATTATCTTTACATAAAAAAGACGAAAATCTATTAGAGTTATTGAAAGATAACTTAAAAGTAGGTAAAATTTATAAATCTCGTCCTGAGGCTTATGAGTTTCAAGTGTCTTCAATAAAAGATATAAAATTGATAATAGAGTTTTTTGATAAATATCCTTTAATTACCCAAAAATATGGGGACTACGAGCTTTTTAAACAAGCATATGAATTAATTAGTAATAAACAACATTTAACTAATGATGGTTTATTAAAATTAATAGCTTTAAAAGCATCTAGTAATTGAGGTCTTAATCAAACTTTAAAAGAAACATTTACTAATATTGTTCCTATTACTCGTGTACAACCGGATAATAAAATACCTAGTCCTGAATGATTACTAGGTTTTGTTAGTGGAGAAGGTAATTTTATGATTAGACTATTGAATTCTCCTGCTAATAAATTAGGGTATCAAGTTGGATTAAGATTTCAGATAACTCAACATAATAAAGATAAGTTATTAATGGAAAACATAATAAACTATTTAGGATGTGGATATTTATCTGTTCGAAAAGATATTATAGATTTTCATGTTACTAAGTTTAGCGACATAGTAGAAAAAGTAATACCTTTTTTTAACAAATACCCTTTATTAGGAGTTAAACAAAAAGATTTTGAAGACTTCAAGTTAGTTGCTTCTATCATTAGTGATAAAAAGCATTTAACGGAACAAGGTCTATCAAAAATAAAAGAGATAAAGTTAGCTAAAGAAAATGACAAGCCAATATAATTGAAACCCACAAAAATGAAATTTTGTATTCCGATGATAAATCTGATCGCTGTGCGTAACAGAGCGCTTGTTAAGTTATAAAAGCATCGAAAATTTAACGGATCTAAACAATATACCGAAACCTTGTCCATGATATATTATAATGATAATATTATTATAATTTAATGGGGTAGCAGAACGTTGAGCTAAATTACGAGTTTTATTTTTTTAAATAGAATGATAATGATTTAACTCAAGTGAGAATGGTGACATGAGTAACTAAAAGAAAATTTTCCGCCTTAAGCTTATGGATATATTTAAGTAACGGCCTCTAAGTTTATATTATCTAAAGATTTAAACGATGAGAAAATCTTTTTTACTAAGGACGACATTTTAGTGTAAAATGTACTGGAAAAATAGTAAATATATTTATAGTAAGCGTAAGTTTATTATAAATGAAGAATAACCGTACCTAGAATCTGAAACAAGTAAGCTAGTAGAGAATACGAAGGCGTAAATGGGCTAACAATCATAAAGGAACTCGGCAAATTGACTACCGTAACTTCGGAATAAGGAGGGCTCATTATTCTTGATTAATATCAAGTAAAGAGGAAGAAGCATGAAATAATGTTGTACGACTGTTTAATTAAAACACAGCACTCTGCTGAAAGATGAAAAATCTAAGTATAGAGTGTGATATCTGCCCGGTGCCGGCTGGTTAACAGAGATAATTTAATATACTACTATTTGATGTCGACGGAAACCCCGGTTAAAGGCGGCCTTAACGTGAGGGTCCTAAGGTAGCGAAATGCCTTGGCCGTTAAATGCGGTCTTGCATGAATGGTGTAACGATACAACAGCTGTCTCTATGATTGACCCAGTGAAATTGGAATAGCAGTGCAGATACTGCTTACCTCTAGTTAGACGAGAAGACCCTATGCAGCTTTACTGTCACTAATTATAGATTATGATAGACAATTTTCAGATTATAAGGTAATTGATTTATGACAATGAGAAACCTTTATTTTTCTTTCATATGAATGAATTGGTTTAGGAGTATAAGTAGATTATAGTTTATGTGACTTTACTGAGTCAACTTGTTAAATTATAGTCTGTATGCTTATACTAGTAGATCAGCCTAATTCAACTTACTATATTTATTATAGTAGGTACCCTTTGGTAAGGAACTATCGCTAGGGGACAGTTTATGTGGGGCACAGACCCTGTAAAGAGTAAACAGGAGTGTCTAAAAATTTATAAATATTTTGTTTGCAATTTTGAATAAGAATTTATTCTTATTTTTAATCATATACAATTGATTATATTTGCATTTATTGTAAATATAGTTAAGATTAGGTAGGATTTTCACTATATAGAAATTAGAGATAATAAAAATATTATGGAGAAGTTCTAATATTTTTTAGCTATTTATTAAATAGTTATGTTTACAATATCTAAAAAGCTCAACGGCTTAATCCTGCCTTACTGTTTGATTATCTACAAATCTTACAGTTGCGTAAGCAGGGCATAGGATCACAAGATGCAACAAGGAAAGATCTTGGATTATTGGAAAAGCTACGCTAGGGATGTTTGTCCTTTAATATTTTATATTGTATGGTTAACTAAAGTTATACCTCTGTACGGTGTATACCTGCACGCACGCACGCATGCAAACATATAAAATTATTAATATAAATTGGGTAAATTTCAAGAATTACTTATAATAGTAAACTTGAAGCGAAGTTTATCTTAGCATAATTTTAAGATAAAAACGTTCAACGACTATAAGGTGAGTGTTATGCAATATACACGATAATCCTTTTAATACTACCCAACATTTTTATTATACATATTTAAAACAAAAATAAAAGAAATTTAATTACAAATAAAATATATGAAAATATTTACTAACAATTTAAATAATAATTCTAAAACTGTTACTTTAAAAAATAAAGTAGGAGATATAGGAAAAACTAAATATTTACCTTCCTTTTCTAAAGAATGAAAAAATGTTGTTTATTCTTACAATAAAAACAATTTAAAAAATATACCAATGAACGATGTAAATATTAATAAAATAATCCAAAGTTATTTTAATTTGTATTTCAAAGATCATAAATACGTAGGTTCTAAAAAGTTTATATTATTAAGAAGAAGACGTAATTTTTTAAGAAGAATATATGTAAGTAATGCTGAAATTAAACATACGAATAATAAAGCAATAATTACATTATTTACCGTTAATAGAGAAAAGAAATTATTAAAGAAGAAATATTTAAAAATAAATAAAAAAATAAGTAAAAATTTAATAAAACGTTACTTCTTATTATATAAAAATAATATTAATAAGATTTACGAAATATTAAATGTATCTTTAGCTTGCACAACTAATAAAAACGAATATGCTTTCATATCAGATAAGATATCTAAAAGAAAATTCTTACAATCTAAATTAGAATATTTAAATCAATTTATAAATTTAAAGAATCTTTATCTTAAAAAAATATGAAGTGTAATAATAAATAGATATTGAAAAACATATCTAAGATTATTAAGAAAATACGATTTAATGTATTCTCTTAATCAATACAAATTTAATAATCAAATATTATTACCTAAATTAAGTAATATATTAAATAAAATAATAGGAAAGAAAATAGAATATAATATAATCAATTTAAAATCTATAGCATATAATACTGACTTATTCACTCATGCTTTAGCCTTAAAACTAAAGAAGACAAGAATGAATTATATGAAAAGTATGTTTAGTATTTTAAATAGAGCTTATTTACCTAAAATAAATACAATAAAAGAAAGAACTTTAGTTAAAGGTCAAAACAATGTTGATTTATTCTTAGATAAATATAAAGATTTAAAAATCATATCTAATATAAATGCTAATAGCAATTTAGATGGATTATTAAACAATGTACATGAAACTGCTGCTTCGCAGCATAAAAAAGAAATACATAATACAGTTTATAACTCAATAGGTTATAAAAATATGAGTGGTATAAGATTAGAAGTTAAAGGTAGATTGACTAAACGTTATAGAGCTGATAGATCTATCTATTCATTAAAATGAAAAGGTGGATTAAAGAATGTAGATTCATCATTCAAACGTTTAAGCTCAGTATTATTTAGAGGAAACTCTAACTCCAATGTATCTTATTCATTAACTAAATCTAAACGTCGTATTGGAGCGTTCGCAGTTAAAGGTTGAATTGGTGGAAAGTAGAATTTGTAATTCTTATTATTATTCATTATTTTGTGAAATTCATATTTCTAACATTGTCCCTTCTTAGTTTTTACTTTGTAAAATAGGACTTGATTTTTGTCAAGGCTGCTGCATGCTTTAGCTTGCGCTGCAGCAGCAGCACTAAAAAGTACAATAATTTAGAGATTTTTTTTTAATCAACAATAAACAATAATATGACTATTCATCCATGAGCTGTTACTGGATTTTTAGATGGTGAAGGAAGCTTTATAATTTCTATCGTTAGAAGCGATAAAAGTAAAACGGGTTGAGTAGTTAAATTACGTGCTCAAGTAAATTTACATAAAAAAGATAAAGCTATATTAGAACTATTAAAAACTTATTTTAATGCAGGGAACATACATGAATTAAATGAAAATGCATTACAATTTAAATTTGAATCTTTTAAATAGAGCTCGCGCCGCAAATAATAATAGATCACTTTGATAAGTATCCATTAATAACTAAAAAATAAGAGGATTTAAAGTTATTTAAGGAAGCTTATAATATAGTTAAAGATAAAAATCATTTAACTAAAGAGGGATTAATAAAAATTGTATCATTAAAAGCCTCGATGAACAATGGTTTATCTGATGTTTTAAAGAATGTTTTCCCTAATGTAATTCCCGCAATTAAAGAGTTAAATTCAAACCAAGCACCTGTATGTCCTAATTGATTAGTAGGTTTTACAAGTGCTGAAGGAAGTTTTTTGGTTAATACTTATAAAACTAACACTAAAGTGGGTATAGGTATACAATTAGTATTTTCAATAACTCAACATATACGTGATGAAGTCTTAATGAGAAATTTAATATCTAATTTAGATTGTGGATATATTAAGAAAAAAATTCACTTTCAATTCAGTTGAATAGATTTTGTTGTTACAAAATTCTCTGATGAGAAAATTATACCCTTCTTTAGAAAAAATAAAGTATTAGGTGTTAAATTACAAGATTTTGAAGATTGATGTAAAGTAGCTGAGCTAATTAAAAATAAAGCTCATTTAACTCCTTTAGGTTTAGAAGAAATACAAAAGATTAAAGCAGGAATGAATAAAGGAAGAATTGTTTAGTGTTAGATTAATAAGAGGTAAATAAATATTAAAGGATACTAAAATATGTGTGTAGCTTGCGTTAGGGCAAGCTCTTAATAAAGATGAAGACATAGTCTGAACCATTTTGAAAGAAATGGAAATATAATAAAAATATGATAACATATAGAACAGGCTAATTTGCGCAAGAGTGTACAAAATGAGTGCGCGGTTTGGCACCTCGATGTCGGCTTAACTTATCCTCATGGACGCAGGAACTATGTAGGGTGCGACTGTTCGTCGATTAAAAAGTTACATGAGCTGGGTTAAATACGTCGTGAGACAGTATGGTTTCTATCTTCTAGGGGGAATTAGAATAAAATAAGAACTAACTTTTGTACGCAAGGAACAAGAAGAGTTTAACATTGTTAAACTATGGTTACTAACCTATGGTTTACCTGTTGTTTATGTGTAGGCTGCTTCTAGCGAAGCAAGCCTACCTAATATTAAAGATATATATTTATTTATATATATCTGTATTATTTCGATAATACATAGGGATGTTTCTTTCACTAAGATAATGTATAGCATAAGCACGGCAGGAAAGCTAAGTTGGTTAAGGATAAGTGCTGAAAGCATATAGGCACGAAGCTTATCTTAAGATATTTCTTAAATATACGTAATATAATATTACGAATTTATAGGCTTTATCCGTAAGAATCTAGAGATTTTAAAGATTAAAGTACTAATTTAATAATTTACTATTTATACATATATCAATACATGCCTGATTAGCATAAAAGTAATGCAATTGTTTTGTAATCAATAGAAGCAAGTGCGATACTTGCATTGGGCTTATTTTCGCAGCAGCACAAAAAGGATTAGTAGTCAAGTGGTTACGCTTACTGCGAGCTAATCCGCGTTATATCCAAGGATGACTTTTTAATAAATCTCATTATTACTAAATTCAATACAATTAAACATTTGTGCAGCAGCGCAAGCTAAAACTAAAGCTATGAAAAAATTATTACAACAAAACTTTAAAATAACATCTAGTCAAATTAACCTGGATTGATTTATAACTGGGTTTACAGACGCTGAAGGATGTTTTTATATTTCTATAACTAAAAATTAAAGATTTAAAACAGGTTGAAAGGTATTAGGCTTCTTTGAAATACATTTACATAAAAAAGACTTAGAAATATTACAATCTATTCAAAAACAACTAAATGGTGTAGGTCGGATAGTACCTAATGGTAAAAATGCATATAGTTTTAGAGTTAATTCTCTGAACGAGCTTTTAAATACAATTATACCTCATTTGGATAAATATACTTTAATTTGTAGCCTCCGGCTACAAAAATTTGCTGATTATATTTTATGAAAGAAAGCAATAATTATGATGAAAGATGGTAAGCATTTAACAGATGAAGGTATTAAAGAGATTGTAAATATAAGAGCAAGTATTAACACAGGTTTATCTAAAGTGTTAAAAGATAGTTTTATAGAAACTATTCCTGCTATTCGTCATTTGATTAATAAGCAAGAAGTTCCACATGATGGTTGATTATCTGGATTTACTCCCGGGGAAGGGTCATTCTTGATAAGAATAGGAAAATCTTCTAATCAAGTAGCATCTAGAGCTCAATTAGTTTTCACAATATCACAACATACTCGTGATGAAAATCTTCTTAAATCTATTATAAATTATTTGAATTGCGGTACTTACCGTACTTATAATAATAGAGATTTAGGATATTATATGTGTACAAATTTTAAGGATATTTATACTAAGATTATACCTTTCTTTAAACAATATCTAATATTAGGGGGTAAAATCTCAGGATTTTGCTGATTGAATTAAAGCAGCTGAATTTATACAAAATAAGGATCATTTAACTCAAGAAGGATTGGATAAAATTTTAAAGATTAAATCCACGATGAATAGAAGTCGTGAATTATAGTTGTAGAACTATAAAAGGATTAGTAGTCAAGTGGTTACGACATAGCTCTTTCAATGCTACCATCGCAGGTTCGATCCCTGTCTAGTCTAAGCGGATTAGTGTAATAGAAACATATTCGGTTCATGCCCGAAAGATATTGGTGCAAGTCCTTTAGCCGCGTTTTTTTTAGATCTATTAGTAATATATAGGGTATAGCTTAATCGGTAAAGCATACTGCTCATAACAGTACTTATCTATATAGAATATATAATTTATATATTTATTGAAAGGCCTATCTAATATATTTTCTATGGAAGGAAAAGGTTATAGATTAAAACTTCAGTCTATGGGGAAGTCCCTTATAACCATAGCCGCCCAATCTCTCGGTGACCAAAGAGAGATTTATATATACTTTTAAATATGAACAAAATAACATCACAACTGTGAACCAGATATAGTAGTAGTACATTGTTTACTACGGCTACACAATTTATTAATAAAAAGAGATTTATACATTCAACTTATTACTGTAGAACTATAGAAAATTCGAATTCAGAAAATCACCAATTTATCTTCTCTAATGAATTTATTGAATGATAAAGAGGCTTTACAGACGCTGAAGGCTGTTTTTTATTAGTTAAAACTAATAGTACTTTTGCTTTTTAATAAAGTTACATATAGATGACGCATCTGTACTATATTTTATTAAAAAGACTTTAGGAATAGGTAAAGTAACTATATATGAATCTTCTGCAATTTTTTCTAGAACTTCTCAAAAGGAAATTAAATCCATTTTAGAACTTTTTACTAAATATCCTTTAAATACAACAAAGTATCTTCTTAGATTTTAAAAAAGCTTTCGAACTTTATGTAAATACTAAAGTTAAAACACCAGAACTTGTATTAGAAATGGATAAGATTAAAAGTAATATGAATAGTAAAAGAACTACCTTTGAATTACCAGACGATCATAAAATTAATATAACACCTAATTGATTATTAGGGTTTATTGAAGGTGATGGTAGTTTTAATATTATTAAAAAAGATAATATTTTACAATTTTCATAGCGAAGCTGCGCAGCGCACACAAAAAGGTAATTTAATACTAATGGAAGCAATAAAGAAATTTTTTATTAATTTAGCTAAATTTAATGATCTAAGAATTACATGGGGTTTTGTTTACATAACCAATGTAAATATAACTAGACCAGAAGCATCAAATTATGTTTTATCTTTTAAAAATAATGATTTTATAGATAAAGTACTAATACCTTTCTTTGATTCTATGATTTGACATAGTAAGAAAGAACTGGATTATTTGTGCAGCAGCGCAAGCTAAAGCTAAAGCTATGAAAAATTATATTCAAAATTAAAAAACTAGGATTACATTATACAAAAGACGGAAAAGACTTAATAAATTTTGTTATAAGTAAAATGAAGAATAATAGACTTTCTACTAGCGAACCTATTAAAATAGAAAGAAGTTTTACCTCTTCGGGAATAGAGGTAATCTTAAATGGACCATCTAATTATGAAAAACAAAAAGATGGTAGAATCTTGATTAAATCTTCTAATAAATATGATTTCAGTAGAAAAAATATGAAAGTAGAACTTCGAGATTTACAAGGCTTAGTTTTTAAAACTTTTAACTCTATAACTAGTTATGCAAAATTATTAGAAATAAGTTCTCATACAGTTAGAAAAAGAATTAAAGCTGAGAAACCTATATTATTTAACAATAAAGAATACTATATAAAATTAATGAAAATTATTTTAATTTAAAAAGGGTTATAGCTTAATCGGTAAAGCATGCTGCTCATAACAGTAAAAATAAGTGTTCAAGTCACTTTAGCCCTAGTCCGAATGGTGAAATTGGCAAACACAACAAACTTAAGCTTTGTAGACTTCTAGTCTTGAAGGTTCAAGTCCTTCTTCGGATATATTTTATTAGAGTGTTATAAAGCTCTCACACAGGGGATATAGTTTAATTGGTAAAACTGCGATTTTGCATATCGTTAATTCGGGATCGACTCCTGATATCTCCATAAGCTCGTGAAGCTCAATTGGTCGAGCAGAACGTTGAAGTTGTTTTGGTTGTAAGTTCAAGTCTTACCTCGAGCATTTTTAAGGAACTTTAGTATAATGGTGAATGCGTATGACTTTTAATCATTAAAATGTAGGTTCGATTCCTACAAGTTCTATGAGGGTAATGATGGAATTGGCAGACATAAATAGTTTAGGTCTATTGGATAATAATATCTTACCCGTTCAAGTCGGGTTTACCTTATACTATATAGAAATAATAGAACTTTTAGTAATAAAAAGATATTTAATGAATATCATAATTAGTTATTTAAAGATGTATATATACCTTATAAATTTTTATTAAAATGAATACTCAAGCCTAGAATAAAAGCTTACAATTAATTCCCGTAGTTTATTACTATAACCCTTATGAAAATAGATCATACATATATAAGTGTAATAACAATAAATCAGGAATATATCTGACCCCGTACCCCTTCAGGATAGGGTACGATATAATTTGATTAATGGTAAAAGTTCTTGCTTCGCATAGGAAGTGCTGTTAATTTGAGAAATAGATTATACCAATACCTATCTATAAGTAATATTACTAATGAATTACTTAAATATTACAGTAATATTTATAAAGCTTTATTAAAATACAATTATCATAATTTTAAGTTAGATATATTACGGCTGCTGCTGCTGCTGCTGCTGCTGCGCAAGCTAAAGCTCATTGTGATAGTAGTAACTTAATACAAATAGAACAATATTATATAGATTTGCTTAAACCTGAATATAATATATTAACGCAAGCAGGTTCTACTCTAGTATATAAACACACTTTAGTTACAATTAATAAACTAAAAAATTATAAACCTACTACTGTTGTAGTACAACAGGTAGGTTCTTTTGCTAGCTTCGCACAGAAAATAATTTAGGTAGTTATGCTAAATATTTTGATAACTATTCAGTTTTGAATCAAATCGAGATTATTCTTAATACCAATGATTTATCTCAATTAGATAAACAAAAGAAACTTGAATATTTTATTCTTGACCATATTAAACTAGGAATTAATAATAAAAATATTCAATTTAATGGCTTTAATTTACACGATATTATTCCACATCTTAACAAGAAGATTACTCATGCATATGATTATATACTTAAATATATCCCTAAACATCTTAATAGTTTGAAAAAAGATTCTAGAGAATATGAAGTATTAACTTCTTTTGGAAAAGAGATTGACATCATTGCTAAAGTAACTTCGGGTGTCTATTTAAGATTGATCACTAAGAAAGATCATCTTGAACATCCTACTACTTTAACTTCATTCTGTTTAGATATTGGGAAAACTATTATACAAGAATATATATATTTTAATTATAAAAAACAAAATACTGTTAAAAACTATGGTCAATGAAAAAACCAGTTTAGTTTTGATGATCAATTTATATTGAAATTAGGTAGTGTATTTTTTGATTATTTAAATACTTTAGATTTAGTTAAAGTAATACTAGTTACTCATAGAATTGACAAGAAATTTCAGAAGATTAATTATGTTGAAGTCCATCTTGAGATAGCGAATTTAATTCCTAAATTTAAAATGTTAGATTTATCTTTAAAATTACCTATGGTTGAACAACCTTTAGATTACAGTACTAACTGTAAGGGTAGAATATTTATAAATAAATCCTGGATTGACATCCATGGAAGAAAGAACTCTGTTTAACAAATTTTTCTTTAATTTGCTATTAATTACTCTTTCTTACCCGTAGTGAGAGAACTCCCTTATTGCACAGGGTCCACGATTTTAAATCCATGTTCTTGTCATATACACTTTTTAATACAATAAATATGATGAATACAATTTTTAAAAAACACTTGAATTTTTTGACTTCTTGTCAGAAATTCACTTTTAATACTACTAGTTATAATAACTATAGTATGATTGACAGAGATATTAACCAATCTTTTGATCAATTTATTATTAAGAAAGATAATAGTATTACTATTACTCTTTCTTTTATACATTTTCTCTAGAAAGATATCTTTCTTAAACATATTGCTTCTAAATTAGTTGAGAATAACAATTACTATACTTTAATTAAAATCAGATATGATGGTGATCAATTTGTCATGGCTGGGGAACAAATCTCTTTGTCTATTACTTTACCTGTTTGTTCAATATAATTTATTATATTATTATCAAATTCTTGTAGATATTGATTATATGAATACATTTCCATATATACTGATGTTAGTATAGTTTTTAGAGTACTTACTTTATCGAAAGTAGTACCAAAACAATCATGAACACACAAAAACTGTGGTGCATTATAGATTATATCCAATTTATTGTATAATAAACTTAATGAACTTCCATCTAAAGAATGGATTAGGTTAGGCATTAAAGCTCTTATTTGTTTATTTTTATCATATTTATTCTTATCTGTCATTTGTATGTTTATTTTAACTTTACTATATATAAAGGGAGTAATTGAGATAGACTTTGTTTCTAAATAACTTTGTCTAACTACTAAACCATGAGGTAAATTTCATACTATAGGTAAACCTAGAAGTGTCATTATAGTAGCAATATTTCTAAGATATTTCATCAATCTCTTTCTCAAAATCCTTATTTATAATATAGTAAATACATCCTACCAATACAGAGATATCCTTATTACTAATTAAAGTTTTATTTGTATTTAATTTAGAATATCATACTACTCCATCTTTATCTCTTTTAACTTCAGACAAATTTCCAATAATATATTTCATCATATTGGTTCTAGATGCGTTATATGGTATAGTCATAATAGCTTTTTTAAGATAAACTCTATCAAATACAAAATCCTTTAATCTTTTAGAATTTTCATTATTAGCTTCGCTGTCGAACATAATATCTAATTTATAAATTAAAAAGTTCTAAAAATCTTTGGGGGTTCATTTTGTTTATTCTTATCCACAACTAAATTTAACTCTTTAAATAAAATACTTTCATTACTTAATAACGCTAAGTGTTGAAATCCATTACAAGTAGCATCTAGTTGAATAGGTAAATAAGTATTAAAATCAAATATATTTTCATCATTTAAAAATTCATAATAACGCCTATACTCCATACAAAATCCTAGGAATAAAAGTTTATTCCTTGCTTTATTTAATAATATACCATTTTCATAATCTAAAATATTATCAAGATTGTCTTTTATTCATTTACTTTTAGCACTATTAAATATTTTATCCTTACCAAAACAATTAACACATAATACTCTAAGTATTTAGTATCATCTAAATTTTTCTTTGAAATTACACTAGGGTTAGCAAATAATAAAAGTGATTTAGCTAACTCAGTAGATTGATAATGTAAATAGTTATTATCACAGTAAACTCTTCCACGTGTATCCAATCTTAAAAGAAAATAAATCTTAGAAAAATCTTTATAAAAGTCTGCTATTCCAAGTATAGTTTCTTGTAAATGAAATTTACTTTTTAAAGAAGTTAATTGGGTTTTTGGAGTCTTAGTCATATTTTCTATATTCTTTTCCATCTCTATTATTTCATTACAATCAATTAATAATTTATGTTTATCAAAAATAAGGAAGTAGAATAATTCTTTATTAATTTTATAAGGTACAGAACTAACTTTATTAATCATATTATAAAGAACATTTTGTTCTTTAATTTAGGATTTATCTTTTATAGTACCCTTATGAATAATTAATTCGTCTTGATAATCTATATTATTCAATAAATAACCACCAACCATATTCTCAGTATACTTTTTAGGTTCTACAATCATAGGTAATTTTTAAGGTAAATTTAATGTTGAATTAACACGAGATTGAATAAGATTATCATCAACTTTTAAAACATAAACTGACCCATCTCGAGCTTTATATTTTAAATCCTGTTCGATAAATTCATATTCTAGTAAAAGCTTTACTAAAACTGCACCTAATTTAAATTAAATTTTATCATCATTCAAAGACTGACTTAATTCAGGATGGGACTTAGTGAAATGACTATATCAAACTGTATACTTCGTTTTTTTAAATATTACTTTATCAGTATTTTTGTGATCAACACTCCCTTCAGCCTTTTCATTTTCATCTTTAAACTTTTCATATTCATATTGAGTCTTTTTCTCCAATAAATAGATTTTAATACATGCATCATCCATATTTATAGAAACACGAGAAAGTTGAAATTTATCAATATCATCAGTACTTTTCAAAGTACAAATTTGAAGAAAATAATATATACATATATTTACTATACTATTTTTAGGTAAAGAATTAATAACTTCTTTAAATATATGTTCATCTTTTTTAAGTTTAGCATTATTTAAATAAAATATATAGTCGTCAAGCTTAGAAATTAAAATTTCTTGTTTGGAAAATATAAACTTATTTAACTTAGGTGTTAATAAATCTAAATTAACCCTGAAATAGTAGAAGCTTTAGAATCATCAAAAAGTAATTTATATTGTTCAAAAACTAACTTTTCAATCTCAATTTGTGTATCATTATTAGCTAAATATTTGTTATTATCACACTTAATTAATAAACTCTTAAGAATATTAGTTAATATATTACTTCTATTAGATTTACTATTAATGTTTGCTATAGTATTTGTATTTGTATTTAAAGTTGAAAACAAACGTTTAGAAGTACTAATATAACTTCTATTAACTCTTTGTTTAGTACTAAATGTATCAAATAATAAACCTCCATATATAGGTCTTCTTCGACTAAATATAATTAAAGAGGATAAATCATTAAAACTACAATAGTATAAAAAAAAACATAATTATTCTATTATATAAAATATTTATGTGTCCTCGTCTTAAATTAACGGTATTAGAAAAATAACTAAAAAGTATAAAAATAAAATTCATTGTAAATTTAAAATTGTTAGGCGTTATCTGGCATAGTAATAAAAATAATTAAAATGCTCCTCTCTCACGCTTCGGAGGTTTTTCCTCATGATTTTGCTAATGAAAATACGTTATTTTATAAAGGTGTGCGAAGCACTCCTGAATACAAATATTATGATTTACATGGAGATGAAAATACTTATAAACAAGCTATTTATAAACCTTTTTGAGATTTTAAACAAGAAGCTTTGAAATATCTTAAAGATGATTTACTTAGTTTATTTCAAGTTATTAATAAAGCTAACCATACTATGTTTACAAAATTCAATATTAGTATTACAGATTCATTAACTATTTCTGGATTAGCTAATAAAATTTTTAGAAGACATCATTATCATAATGAAGTTATTCCATTAATCAACAATAAGACACTTTATAATGAAATTAAACAAGCCTATTATGGTGGATGTACAGAAGTGTACAAACCTTATGGTCAGAATTTATATTATTATGATGTTAATAGTTTATATCCTTATGTAGCATTGAACTCCTTCCAGGACTCCAATGTACTTATTTAGAATTTTTTCATGATAAAGACATTGATGATTTATTTGGGTTTTTCTATTGTAAAATAGATACTAACAATGCTTATAATAAATATATAGGTTTATTACCTTATAGAACTAAAAAGCATGGTTTACTGTTCCCTTTAGGATCCTGAGAAGGTTGATATTTTAGTGAAGAATTGAAGTTAACTAAACAACTAGGTTATAAAATAAATATTATTAAAGGATATTCTTTTAATAAAGAAGAAAATATTTTTAAAGATTATGTTGAAACACTTTATGATATTAAATCTACTGCTGGTAATAATAAATCACTTAAAAGTGTAGCCAAATTATTTTTAAATAGTTTACTTGGTAGATTTGGATTAAGACTTGACTCCAATATTACTGATATAGTCGATGAAAAACAATTTGATAGAATTGCATCTACTAGAGCTATAAACTCATATGTTCAACTTAATAATAATACTTATTTAGTGAATTATAATACTGATATTGATCTTGACATATGTAAAGGATCTTCTGTAGATATTTCTAAAGTTAGTGATATATTAGTGAATAATGAAAATGTTACTAGAAATAAATACGATAGTGTATCCGTTCCTATTAGTGCTGCTATTACAGCTTACGGAAGAATACATATGGCTAAAATTAAATTAGAATCCTAAACAAGGGAGGGAAAATTTATTATTCAGATACTGATATTATAGTTACTAATATAGAACTACCTGAAAGTATGGTAAATAATAAAGACATCGGAAAACTAAAGTTAGAACATAAAGTTCAAGAAGCTTATTTTATTAGTAACAAAACTTATTGTATTATTGATAATAATGATGAATTAACTAAAAAGGCTAAAGGTGTTAATAGGAATCAATTAACTCTAAAAGATTATCAAGATATGTATACTAAAAATAAATCTATTACTACTGTAAGAAAAGACTTTGTAAGAGGTAAACTGAAATTGAACTAAAGTTTATGATGTTGATATTACGATTAATCCGGATAGTTATTCTAAAAGAATGAAACTATATAATCAAAATAATTTATGAGTAGATACAAAACCTTTAGTTATTGAAAATAATGAATTACTAGATACTAACATGGAAAACATTAATATAAATTTAGAATCTAATTTATCACTATTATTCTTTGAGGGTATAACACTATTTAAAAATTTAAATCCGTCTATCAAATATTTTATAAAGAATATATTATATCTTAGTAGTAAAAAACTATTTAGTTTAATCAAATATATATCTTTTTATAATACATTTAAATTATTTTCTAGTTTAACTTTAAGTCTACTTTTAATTTACAAAATTGACCTTTTACAAAATTCTATTAATACTTTATTTAGCCTGTGTCTAGGTATGAGAAGTGAATTAATATTGTTATCAGATACTATACCTATATTATCAGTGCAGATTAATGCTGTAAATGCTAATATTAATTCTGCTTTATTAACTATAAATAAGAATTTTCAGATTCTTAATACACATTTATATTATCAAGATGCTATATTGAATAATCTTTATCATAATAATGTTTGAAGTCAATCTAGTGAAGAGATAAATAATATGATGACTTTACAATCTCCAAATAGTATAAATACAGATATTGTAAATACATGATCAACTTATTATCCAAATAATCTTGAAACTAATGTAATTATTAACAATCCAGGATTAAATTTAAATATTAATCCTAATCCTATGAATATATTCAGAATACCTAATAATATGAATTCTAATATAATACATAATTTTAATCCTAATATAATAAATAATATTAATCCGTTAATTTTTGGTAAAATGATTAATTTTAATAATGCTCAAGGAATGGATTTTATACATCATAATAATATGATTATCAATAATGCTATGGACATAATTAGAAAATTATCATTTAGGCCTAATGTTGACGATCTTAATCAAGAAAACTTAAATACGGTTAATAATATATTTTAAGATACTTCTTTAGTAGGAACTACAAATAGATATATTTCACGTTTAGCATTAATAGTAGGACTTCTATCCGTAGGCGTATTAGGTGGTAATTGATTAATACCAGCAAGTAAAATAATTATAGCTACAGTATCAAATACAAGCCTATAATAAATAGTTTACAAAATTCAAAGATTTAACTTGATGGATGAAAAAAACATAAAAAATTCATAGTCTCTACTACTATACGTAGTAAAATATGCCGTAGTCTAATAGGTAGGACATAAATTTTTGGTATTTACTAGTAGGTGTTCGAATCACCTCGGCATAATAGGTAAGTCATAACTTTTTTGGAGGCAGCAGCACAAAAGGTGGTTATAGTTCAACAGGTAGAGCAACTGTATGTGGCACAGTAAGTTCTTGGTTCGAGTCCAAGTATCCACCCTTTTAAGTCTAGGTTGCTTAAATGTTAAAATGCTATTAGATTTATATATATGTGTATTCTATATGTATTTTATATAAATTAAATATGTATTTTTAGTATAATTATTTTCATTTATTTATACGAAGTACAACCATGAAATGCATGTCCATAGGTATAAATATATAAGCTAAAGCTAAAGCGACCCTTAATTATTATATAATAATTCCTTCATCAATTTTAATATTTATATGAAAATTCTATATACTAGAATTTCTTTTTACTTGTATTTGTATTTTCTGTATATATATAGTAATTAGTCTATTATATACAGATTATGTTTATTGTATAGATGATGAAACGATTAAAAAAGTACAAGAGGAAGCAAATAAAGTTAAACTTGATACTAATGTAAGTATCGAAAATGTAAATATACCAAGTTCTATATCAACTGGACTTGTTAATTTAGGATTAGCGGGAGCCGTAGGAGCAGGTGCAGCAGGTGCAGCAAAAGTTGTTAAAAGTAGTGCAGGAATAACACCTCTAGCTAAAATGGTATTATGACCGGAACTGCTTTATTAACAGGTGCGATAACTACAACTGTTAATACAGTTAATACTATTATAAATAAAAAAATTGACAAAAGCTTTACTGAAGAGGTTAAGTTAATGCAAGTAAAAGAGGAATATAATTCTTCGAAAGCAGGAGCTAGTTCTACAGGGTCAAGTTCACCCAATTCGCCTAAATTAGATCCAAGTTTACCTAAACCCGGTGATGATGGACCTGCAGCTTTTTCAATTGAGCCTTCTGCAGATATAGATACAATAATGGCTTTATTAAATGCTAATTATGTAGTACACATTTGTATTATAATGTTTATATGAAGTATATTTATTTTGTTTTTATCTAATAAAGTAGTAAATAATCAATGAAAATTATAAATTTTCAATAAAATTCTAGGTGAAAAGGTTCACTACTTTATATTAAAAGCTTTAAAATTTACAAGTAAATCTAATAATATTTTTCTAATCTTTGCTATTATATTACTTATAATAGCTAGCTTATTAAGTTTATATATATCTTATTTTTTGTGCTTCGCAGGAAAATATAGATATTATAGCTGATATAGTTAAAGCATCTAAAAAGTAGTTATATATTACTCTAAATAAATATTTGGTATATTAATTAATTAGTATATCAAGCTTCAATAGTTTAACCGGTTAAAACTCAGATTTCATATGTCTGTAATGGAAGTTCGACCCTTCCTTGAGGCTAGCTATTTTAGCTAAACCCTATGTTAGCTAGGGTGCAGATTTTATATTAATTTAAGTCATGATAATAATATCAATTATTTCTCTTTTACTTTCAAATGCCGTTAATTTAAGACGTGATATCTCTATTCTATATAATAGAATAGCTATGATTATATTAGCATATTGTATCTTAAATGATATAGCCTCTTTAAGTGTAGTTACTAAAGGTATAGCTCTACATGGAGGTTTATTATTAGTTACAAATATAACACAAATATTCCATATTTTCTTATTTTTAGTTAGTATATTAATATTAACATTAACTAGCTTCTATCCTAGAAAAGTGTGAGTATCAGAATATTCATCTATAAAAGATTTAATCTTTAATAACTTTGTTTATTATAATACAAAAATAATAAATAAAATGGGAGAACATCTTAAAATAATAGAATATCCTTTAATTTTATTATTTATTATTACAGGTGCAGTATTCTTAATGTCAACTAATGACTTAGTATCTATCTTCTTAGCTATAGAATTACAAAGTTATGGTTTATATATATTAAGTACTGTTTATAGAAATTCAGAATTATCTACTACAGGAGGTTTAATATACTTCTTATTAGGTGGATTAAGTTCTTGTTTTATCTTATTAGGTACAGCTTTAATATATGCCAATTCAGGTAGTACAAGTTTAGATGGTTTATACATTATTACAAGTATAAGTGACGTAAGTTCTACAGACTTATGATACAAACCTTATTATATAAATTTATCTTTAGTAATATTTACTATAGGATTCTTATTTAAAATAAGTGCAGCACCATTTCATTTCTGATCTCCTGATGTATACGACGCAATACCTACAATAGTTACTACTTTTGTAGCTTTAATTGCTAAAATATCTATATTTATACTGTTATTACAATTAGTTTATTATACTAATAATCGTTTCGAGCCCTCGGCTACAGAAATGAGCTGAACATCTATATTATTAATGAGTTCATTATTTTCATTAATAGTTGGTACAGTTGTAGGTTTAACTCAATTCAGAATTAAAAGACTATTAGCTTATAGTACAATATCTCACGTAGGATTTATGTTATTAGCTTTAGGTATTTCTAGTGTTGAATCAACACAAGCTTTCTTATTCTATTTAACACAATATACAATAAGTAACTTAAACGTATTTATTATATTAGTTGCTATAGGTTTCTCTTTATATTGCTATACTAGTGATAATAAAGAACATGAAGAATTAATGGATAAAACTAATTCTCCTATACAATTAGTTAGTCAATTAAAAGGTTACTTCTATATAAATCCAGTATTAGCTATAAGTTTAGCTATTACAATCTTCTCATTTGTAGGTGTGCCTCCTCTAGTAGGATTTTTCGGTAAACAGATGGTATTAAGCGCAGCTTTAGATAAAGGATTAGTATTCTTATCTTTAGTAGCTATACTAACAAGTGTAGTAGGTGGTATTTATTACTTAGGTATAATAAAAGAAATATTCTTCAGTAAACCAGATTATAAAGTAAATACTTTATTAGAAAATTTAACATTAAAAGGTAATGTATTAGACAGTAATAGAAATGTTGTTAGAAGTGTAAACTTCAAATACAACAATATAGCTATCTCAAGTCCAATAGCTTTTGTTATATCTATTATAACATTAATAATATTATCATTTATATTCATAAATAAAGAATGGCTAAGCATGGGTAAAGAAAAACTTTTGTCCTTTTTTTATAAAATAAATTTGACATACAAATCTATTAGATGTTTTTATTTTCTTAAAACATATTCTACTATATTTTTAAAAAATTATACTACAAATATTCACAATTACAATCATAAGTTTATAGATCCTTGATTTATTACAGGATTTACAGATGCTGAAGGTTCTTTTATGGTACATTTAGAAAAAAATAAAGATAAATGAAGGGTAAGACCTACATTTCAAATAAAACTTGATATAAGAGATTTATCTTTATTAGAAATGATAAAAATATATTTTAATAATATTGGTTCAATTAATGTTTCTAACTATGAATGTGTTTATAAAGTAAGATCATTAAAAGAAGTAGATACAATAATATCTCACTTTGATAAATATACTTTAATTACACAGAAAAAAGCAGACTTTGAATTATTCAAATTAATTATTAATAAATTAAACAATAAAGAGCATTTAACTTCTGAAGGTTTACAAGAAATTGTTAATATATGTGCTTCAATGAACTTAGGTTTATCTTCAACTAATAAAAAGAATTTTGCTAATACAATACCAGTAGTTAGACCATTAGTTGAGAACATGGCAGTGCCTCACCCTCAATGAATGGCCGGGTTTGCATCTGGAGAAGGATCTTTCTCTATAAATACTAGTATACAAGCAGAAAATAAGTCTGTTTCATTAAGTTTTAGAGTTTCTCAGCATATAAAAGATGAAGAATTGTTAAAATCTTTTGTTAATTATTTTGGTTGTGGGAATTTTTATTATCATGATAAAGATAAAAAAGCTGTGATTTTCGTTGTTAGGAAATTTGGGGATATTAATTCTAATATAATACCTTTCTTTAATAAATATAACATTATAGGTGTTAAATGTAAAGATTTTATAGACTGATCTGAAGCAGCTAAAATAATAGAATTAAAAGATCATTTAACAGGAGAAGGATTAAAAAAAATATGTAAAATAAAAGAAAATATGAATTCATATAGAATTTAATAAAATATATACCAAATACATGGATTGCCCCCTTATATTATACACAACCTGTGTATAATGATTGTAAATTGGATAAATTGCAAGAAACCTTATTAGAAAATAAACAACTTGCAGCGAAGTTTAATATAATTAAATTTATTAAAACCGTTCAACGACTAAATTACGTTATATGTATAAAACATCCAATATTACTTAAAGTAATAAAGACATAGTCTGAACAATATAGAAATATATTGAAATATTAATAATAATAATTATTAATAATTAACAATCTTGACCATATTGGTACAAATCTTATTTAACTGTTAAATGAGTAGCGTAACTTTCTTATTTATTCTTGTATGTGCTATAGCTATCTTATTCTTAGTTCTTAATTTCGTATTAGCACCTCATAACCCTTATCAAGAGAAATATAGTATATTCGAATGTGGTTTCCACAGTTTCTTAGGACAGAATAGAGCTCAATTCGGAGTTAAATTCTTCATATTTGCATTAGTATATCTAATATTAGACCTAGAAATATTAGTAATATATCCTTTTGGTATGAGTGGATATGAAAATGGTGTATACGGTTTAATAATAGTATTACTATTTATAGGTATCATAACAGCCGGATTCGTATTCGAATTAGGTAAAGGAGCCTTAAAAATAGATAGTAGACAATCATATAACTATTTCAACAAATCAAAAAAATTTGTTAATACATTTATAGAAAACAAATAATCAATAATTAAATAATTTTTATGCTGCAGCTAAACAAGCTAAAGCTAATATAAATAAAGTATTATTTACTTTATCTAAATTCGTCTTTATTATTTTGTGAAATTTCTATTTCTAACTAAAAAGCATAACAATTTACGAGATTTTTTTTTTTAATATTATACAAATATTATGTTACAATCATCAAAAATATTAGGAGCAGGATTAGCAACAGTAGGTGTTGCAGGAGCTGGAGTAGGAATCGGAGTAGTATTCGGATGTTTAATTTTAGGTGTTGCTAGAAACCCTTCATTAAAAAACCAATTATTCACTTACTCAATATTAGGATTCGCTTTCTCAGAAGCTACAGCGTTATTCGCTTTAATGATGTCATTACTTTTATTATACGTTGCATAATACGTATTAATTAAATTATTTTTAATTATAAGGGCTTGGGTGGGTAGGGATGTTAGTATAACTAACCAAAAAACAATTCTATTTTAATTAGAAATTTTATTATTATAAAAACTATGAAATTTAATTTTAATTCTATATGAAAATATATTGCAGGAGGAGGTACTGTTCTGGGGTATCAAGCCTTCTATGAAAGAATTACCAGTAAACAAAAAGCTGAAGAAGTTAATAGAAATATTCAAGATATGAATCAAAAAATTGATTCATTATATGATAATATGGAAAAGACTAATAAAGATAAAAATGAAATTATAGATATGCAAAATTCGTTTAAAGAAGTGAAAAATTCTCTTAATGAATTATCAAATATAAATAAAAAGTATTGAGATAAACCTAGCGAAAATGTTGACGAAAATTTTAGTAAATTCTTCGAATCTTATAAAGAAGAATTTGGTTGGGCTTTTGAAAGAGCTCAAGAAATAACTGACAAAGTAAACAAAAAATACAGTCAATTTGAAAGTTCTATAAACAAATTAGCTGATGATAATTATGTAATAAAATTAATTAATGAATTCAATAATTATTTATCAAATTTAACTATAACAGAAATTTGTTTGGTTATTAATATCAGTAGTTCTATTTTTGTCTTAACTTGTCTTGTTACCATATTATTTTCTGTATATGGTAATAAATTAATAGATAAGCTTAATTTAGAACAGAAATATCCTAAATTAGCTTCTTTTATTAAATTAAGAGTTAAATTACAACATACTTATGTATTTATTAACACTTTACTTATTATCATTGCTTTAATATTAATGATTATTCTAAATTTTATAACATTAGTAAATGGGGATTAATATGTCAAAGATATTTACTATCTACATTAATACTTTTTAAAAGAATAAATAATCATTGTATTCGGTTTAATAATGTCATTACTTTTATTATACATTGCATAATACATGATAATTAAATTATTTTTAATTATAAGGGCTTGGGTGGGTAGGAATGTTAGTATAACTAACCAAAAAACAATTCTACAAAGTATAAATAACCTTTGTTATTCTATACATAATTAGAAATTTTATTATTATTACAAGCTTCGCAATGAAAAATTTATTAAATTCATTTGTATCTTTTGACGCACCTGTAGCTTGAGGTATTTACTTCCAAGACAGTGCTACACCACAAATGGAAGGATTAATAGAATTACATGATAACATTATGTATTACTTAGTATTAATCTTATTCGCTGTGGGATGAGTATTATTCTCAATAATAAGAAATTTTGCTGCTGCAAAAGCACCTATATCACACAAATACTTAAATCACGGTAGAGAAGTGCCTATTCAAAAGTATACTAAAAATAATAAGTTTTCTATTTCTAATAATAATATTACACGTACTTATAGTACTTTACCTGACAGCTCTTCTGAAGCCTGCGCAAGCTCTAATGTGCCTTATATAAAGGTATATGAAAATCCCTTTTCTATAAGAAAAGATATTTATAAAGAAAACCAAGATAAATCAGGAATTTATATGTTTACTAATAAATTAACAAACGATATATATATAGGACAATCTATAAACTTAGCTAATAGATTTAAAAATTATTTTAATATTAGTTATTTAAAACATAAAGATAGTTTAGTAATTTCAAGAGCATTAATTAAATACGGTTTTTCTAATTTTTCTATTACAATTTTAGAATATTGTGAAATTTCGGATTTAGTTAATAGAGAACAGTATTATTTTGATAAACTAAAACCTAAATATAATACATTAAAGATCGCAGGAAGTTCTCTTAACCATAAACATACTGAAGAAACTAAAATGAAAATTCGTGATTCTTTAAAAGGAATTTATGTGAAGGAAAAATCAGCTTTATTTGGTCGTACTGCCTCATATGAAACTAAAGCCTTAATGAGTATAAGTAAATTAAAAGAAAATAATCCTTTATTTGGTCAAACTCATAAGGAATCTAGTATTGATTTAATGAAGCAAAAAGCTTTAGGTAGAATTCATACTGAAGAAACTAAATTAAAAATGAGTTTGGCAAGAGGTAATCCTATATATATATATGAAAAATGTTCATCAGAAGGTTTTAAATTAATAGGTAGTTTTGTTTCTGCCAGAAGAGCAGGTAAATTTTTAGAAATAAGTGGTAGTACTATTATAAGATATAGAAATTCAGGAGAGATCTATAAAGATAGATATAAATTCTCTGCGAAGCAGCCCACGGGGCTACTCAACTTATTATAAAAGATTAGGATAACTATGAATCAAATTCCACTATATGCTGGAAACTCCTAAAGCCTTAAGTACTTTTAAATAGTGACAATCTTAATGGATGTAACAATGGATAATCAGCAGGAAACCAAAGATAATTTTATTATTGAGTAGGATCCTCAGAGACTAGACGTGGAAACTTATGCAAATAGGTAAGATATAGTCCAGTTATGTAGGAAACTGCATAAGTATTTTGACTTTAATCGAATTAATATGAACTATAACACCTGCTGTTATATTAATATTAATCGCATTCCCTTCATTTAAATTATTATATTTAATGGATGAAGTAAACGATCCTTCAATGACTGTTTTAGCAGAAGGTCACCAATGATATTGAAGTGCGCCGTTTAATTATATGGAACGTTGTGTTCACAACATTATTCCTGTAGAATTGGAATATAAAGGAACAGACTTATCCGACATCGAAAGATTAGGGGAGTGTAGCATGTCTGTAAAGGCATCCTGAGAAGACTCTTCCATCTTCAAGAACGTTTGCCAACCTATGTTTGTCACGGTTTATTTATATATGTTTTTCTGAGTTAGCATTGCTCTAATCCAAATTGGAAGTTTAAAGGATTATTTAGTTATATTTTCTAAAGTTCAATTGGAGAATATATCTACAACTAAAAGATCACTACAACAGGTAGGACCGAACATAAAACCTAAAACAAATAATAGCGTACCATATAAGAACTCGGGATTCCCTAAGGGGTGTAAACCCTATGGGAACGGAGGTTCCGTAGTAGTGAGTAATCATAAAGGGAACCAGTTGTCCAACTCTTGTCTACTTCCTGCCGGTATAAGATTATATTCGTTGGATACTAGACAAGAAATGAATCTTGAGATAAAACAAGATATAGAATTATCATACAAACAATTATTTGACATAAACATCTACAAAGCCGCGTACCTAACACTGAAATCTAAACCAGGGAATATGACTCCCGGTACAGACAAAGAAACTTTGGATGCTATATCTCTAAGATGAGCCGAAGATGTAATACAGTCACTAAAAGATAGAACATTCCAATTCAAACCCTCGGAAAGAGTATACATTCCTAAAAAAAACGGAAAACTAAGACCATTGGGTATCCCTACTCCAAAAGATAAAATCATACAAGAAGTATTTAAAATGATACTGGAAAAGGTATACGAACCAATATTTCTTAACCACTCACATGGATTTAGACCAGGCAGATCCACCACAACAGCGGTATTTGAAGTCAGAAAATGAAATGGAGTTACATGAATAATCGAAGGAGATATAAAAGGATATTTCGACAACATTGATCATCAAATCCTAGCTGAATTACTAATGATAAAAGTAAAAGATCAAAACCTGATCGACCTATACTGGAAATTAGTAAAAGCAGGATATGTAAACAATGGAAAATATACTAGATCTCACTTAGGAGTTCCACAGGGAGGGGTTCTATCACCTCTACTATCGAATATATATTTACACGAATTTGACGTGTTCATGGAAGATCTCATAACAAGATATACAGAAAAACAAAGTGTTTCAAAAAACAACCCGGAATATCAAAGACTAAGAAGACAAATACAGAAGCTAGAAAATTTGAAGGACTTAAGTGAACAGGATAAAAATACTCTAGTCGAATTATGTGATAAACTTAAAAAGACACCCTCAGTTATTAGAGATAAGAGCACAGGGACAAGAATATTCTACAACCGTTATGCTGACGACTGAATCATCGGAGTTTCTGGGGACCAAGAATTAGCGAAGAAAATCAAAAATGAGGCCAATGATTTCTTAAGGGACATACTAAAGGTTGAATTAAATCAAGAGAAAACGAAGATCACTCACGTAACTCAAGAGAAGATACACTATCTGGGATTCGATATATCTAGAAGATCAAGAATTTACACAGAATCACAAAAATCATATCTAATGAGCACGGGAAAAACTAGAAGACCCTCTAATGCTTCAGTCATTATAGAAGCACCTATGGAAAAACTGATCTCCAAACTAGTCGATCAAGGTTATGCTTGAAAGAAAGACAGAACTCCTAAGGCAGTAACTAAATGGATATATTTAAAACCTGAAGATATTATAAGAAGATATAATTGAGTGATACGTGGAATATTGGAATATTATAAATCAGTTGAAAACAGAAATCAACTAGGACAAGTAATATGAATACTGAAGTTCTCTGCTGTAAACACATTAGCCAGAAAACTGAATATCTCCCCCAAACAGGTTTGAAAAAGATACGGTAACCCAATAACCATAAAATTCGTGACTGGAAACAAAGAAAAAGAGATTACTTTATATGAACCAAAAACCATGAAAAGAAACAGAACTTTTGAGTTACAGAGTTACTTTAACTTCGACCCTTTTAATGTTACCTTTTTCGCACTAAGATCCAACCACGTCTGAGACATGGCGTGTATCATATGTGATGAGAAGGACTATGTAGAGATGCATCATGTAAAACATATTAAAAGAGAAGAAGCAATGGGATTTGGAAAAATCATGCAAAGTCTTAATCGAAAACAAATTCCAGTATGTAGAGATTGTCATATGAAAATTCATAGAGGAGAATACGATGGAATATCAATAAACAAATTATTAGATAGAAAATTGTAAAACTACTTTTCATCAGAGTGGACAATGGAGAGCCGTATGCAGGGAAACTTGCACGTACGGTTCGGAGGGAGGCTGATCGTTGCCAGCTAGCTTATAGTCACGGTGCGGGTAGTCGACCCTACGCTACCAATACCCTGATTTTATAGATTCTAACGAAGAATTTATAGAATTTGATTCATATATCGTACCAGAATCAGACTTAGAAGACGGTGGATTAAGAATGTTAGAAGTGGATAACAGAGTTATAGTTCCTGAATTAACACATATCAGATTTGTTATAACATCTGGAGACGTTATACACTCATTTGCATGTCCTTCATTAGGTATAAAAACTGATGCATATCCTGGTAGATTAAATCAAGTATCAGTATTTATTAACAGAGAAGGTGTATTCTATGGTCTCGAACAATGGCCAAAACTGTAGTGAACCTACGGTTAAAAATCATCAAATTGCGGGAAACTCCTAAAGGAATCTTAACCAAGTAAGTATGGTAACATAACTTATGGCACAGGTAATGACTCGTGGTACGGTAAAATCAAGATTTATTATTCAATGGACAATCCGCAGCCAAGTACCGAATACTTATAAGTACCGGTATGCAGTTCATCGACTAGACGGTGGTTGGTGTTATTATAATTAATAATGCTTAAGGTATAGTCAAACCCCACTTGAAAGAGTGCAGAAAAATATGAATATTTGTATTTTTTGTTAAATAGATATATATTAATTTATTAATTATATTTAGGGATCTCTACAATAGTTTGCTAAACTTATTTTAATGTAAAATAAATAATTAGTACCAACACAAGAAACACTTGTCTTTCATATGAAAGACTATTGTAGTATTGCATGATACAATTAGTAGAAGTGTTTCTAATAATCACTTCATATTTGATAAACGTGCTGGATTAGGTTCTATAGCGGCTGTATCTTTAACTAGATGCTTTAGCTCAAGTAGATCCTTTAATTCAATTAGACCTCTGGTAAATAACCCTGAGTCTATAGCGTTAGAACATATAAATAGTGGAAAACCTATTACTTCGTCAGTTATCAATAAAGTATTATTAAATCAAAATTTATCAGTTACTAATTCAAAATTAGAAGAATTATTCAAAGTTCAAGGTATTGAAATGGACCTTCCTATATCAACACCGGAAAATAATCAATTTTTAGATCAATTAACTGGTAAATCTAAATATAAAGGTTTCTCTGGTGTATATATCTTTATACATAAAGATTCAAATCAGAAATATGTAGGTTCATCTAATTTATTAAGACGTAGAATGGACTACTATTTCAAAGGAGATTTTCCTTTAGTGGGTAAATTTTTGCCTTTACTTCGCAAAGAAGGACTAAAAGCTTTTAAATTAATAATCTTTAAATTAGATAGTAATAAATTTAGTAATCAAGATTCTTTAATATTAGAACAGTATTATTTATTAAATAAAGAATTTAACTTAAATACACTAAGAGTTGTTAATGCAGGATCCTCAAAAGGTGATCCTATTTATGTTTATGACCTAGCATGTAGTACTCTTTATTATCATGCTAAATCTAAAATAGAATTAAAAAGAATATTAAAGATACATACAGAAACTAGTAAAAAATATGTAGATTCTAAAATGCCATATCTGAATAAATTCTTGTTATTGAGTTATCCTATACCTACTGCTTTAATAAGCAATATTTCTGTGAAAGATTTAATAGCTATGATGCTAGAAGAAAGACAAAAGAATTATACATTAGGAACTCGTAGAAGTATTTCAGTGGAATTAGAAATTAAAGAAGGAAATACATTTGTAGATTCGCTTCACAAAGGTCATACTTTAAATTTCAATTCTTTAACATCTTGTATTGAATATCTAAGAGAATTAGGTTTAACTATTAAAAGAGACACTCTAACTAAATATATAAAAGACAAAAAAGTATTTCAGAATTTCTTGTGTAAATACTCAGAGAATAATTTACCTGATAATTTTGAAGAAGTAGGATTAATTATTGATGAATATAAAAAATTCAAAGTTAATACAGACTTGGATTCATTAAAAATTAATAAAAAAAATAAACCTATATTAGTAATAGGAGAAAATTTTGATAAAGAATTTGAAAGTATTATTGATACAATTAAATACTTTGATACTCTAAACATCAAGTTAGATAGAAAATCTTTAAATCTTCGTTTAAAAGATGGTAAAATTTATAAAGATTATTATTTTACTTATAAATAACTAGATAAATATTCAAAATACTTTATCCTACTAATATATCATAATGCTAATCTAATAAATTAGCTAAAAAAATCATCTTTTACATTAAATAAACGTAGAGACAACTTGCAATGTTCAGAAATATGTGGAATCTTACACAGTTCAATGCCTATAGTTATAGAATCTGTAAATATAGACAAATTTGTTCACTGATTATACAACGCTTAATTAAAGCACAGCATTATTGCAATTTTTAACTGATAAAATAATTATCAGATAAAAAGAGGTATTAGTTTAATGGTAAAACTTGATGTTACGGCCATCACAATTGTAGTTCGACTCTATGATGCCTCTAGTATAGTTTTGTTTAAAATACCTATACTAAACATGTTTAGAATAATTTGATTAAATATTTAATTAAAAATGAGTTTAACTTTAGTACTTTTTTTAATAGGAATTTTAGGGTTCGTATTTAATAGAAAAAATATAATATTAATGCTTATTTCAATAGAAATAATGCTATTATCTATAACATTCCTAATATTAATAAGTTCTATTAATCTTGATGATATAATAGGGCAAACATATGCTATATACATTATAGTAGTTGCCGGTGCAGAATCTGCTTTAGGTTTGGCTATTTTAGTAGCCTTTTATAGACTAAAAAATTCTTCTATAACTAATTATATAGCTTTAGTAAATAATAATAAAGCTAATTATGATAAAAATAATATAATTTTATTGAATCAAATAAGAAAGTATTCTACAATAAGAAATAGTAATTCAACCTTAGATCCCTGGTTTATAACTGGGCTTTTTGATGCTGAAAGTTCTTTTGTAGTAACGATTCTTAAAGATTCTAGATATAAAACTGGTTGAACTGTTCAACCAAGAATTCAAATAAAGATGCATGAAAAAGATAGGGACTTAATTAAATCAGTACAAAAATTCTTTGGCAATATAGGTTATTTAACTGAACCTAATAATAAATCTACTGTAGAATTTAGAGTTAGTACTTTTAAAGATTTAATTGATGTGATAATACCTCACTTTGATAATTATCCTTTATTAACAAAAAAATATTTAGATTATATTTTATTTAAACAAATTGTTTCACTTATGAAAGAAAAAGAACATAGTATTTTAGTAGGCTTGCAAAAGATAGTAAACATAAAAGCATCTATTAACTGAGGTTTATCTGAAAACTTGAAAGAAGCTTTTCCTAATACTATCCCTATAAATAAACCAAATGTTAATATAACCTATAGTTCTATGTCTCCTGAATGAATAGCAGGTTTCGCTACAGGGGAATCTAATTTCTATATAGCAATACAAAAATCTGAAACTAAAAGTGGTTTATCTACATCAGTACGTTTTTCTATAGCTCAAGATAAAAGAGATATACTATTATTAAAACACTTTATTAATATTTTTGGTTGTGGTTATATAAATGATTATAAAAATCGTGATGTTTGTGAATTTATTGTTACAAGAATTGATCATATAATTGAACATATTATTCCTTTCTTTGAACAGTATCGTATAGTAGGATCTAAATATCCAAATTATATAAATTTTAAACATGCAGCTTTTATTATTAAAAATAAAGAACATTTAAGTGAAGAAGGTTTAAATAAAATATTAAAATTAAAAAATAAAATTATAAAATAACTATCTTAATATTAATAATTAGTTTAAGGGGCTAGAAGAATATTGGTCAAGGTGAAGTGAACCTTTGCCTAGTCTTATTTTTTAATAAGGCAAAATCTTCAAATTGCGGGAAATTCTTAAAGACAAATCTACCAAGTTAATACAGTAATGTAATTAATGGAACAGGTAATGACTCGTTGTAAGGTAAAAACGATTTGTATGAAGAAATGAAATAGATAATCCGCAGCCAAGTACCAATTATTAATTGGTATGCAGTTCATCGACTAAATGGAGATTGGTAAATAATTATGTATAATTATTTGCTTAAGATATAGTCAGGCATAACTGAGAGGTTATGGAAATACCCAACCTGTCTAAGGGAATTATATTCCTAAGGCAAAGGGAAAAAACGAAGAGGAAGTATCGCAATAGAATATAAATAATGTATTTAAGTATTATTATATTACCTTTATTAGGGTCTATAGTATCCGGATTTTTTGGTAGAAAAGTCGGTGTGACAGGTAGTCGTATAATTGGTTGTTCAAGTATATTGGCAACTACAGTTTTAGCCGTTATCGGTTTCTTTGAAATAGGATTTAGTAACAATCCTGTTTCTATAACTTTATTCAAATGATTAGATAGTGAATCATTTAACATGGTATGAAATTTCCAATTTGATAGCTTAACAGTGTCAATGTTAATACCTGTATTAGTGATTAGTACTCTAGTTCATTTCTATTCTATAGGTTATATGAGTCATGACCCACACAGTCAAAGATTCTTTAGTTACTTAAGCTTGTTCACTTTTATGATGATCATATTAGTAACAGGTAACAATTACTTAGTAATGTTCGTTGGTTGAGAAGGTGTAGGAGTTTGTTCATACCTTTTAGTTAGTTTCTGATTCACTAGAATTGCAGCTAACCAAAGTTCATTATCGGCATTCTTAACTAATAGAGTTGGTGATGCTTTCTTAACAATTGGAATGTTCATATTATTATGATCTTTAGGTAACAGAAAAAATTGTAAAATTTTCAAAGACAAAAAACAAAAAATTAGTTCATTAACTCAGTATTCCTTGAATAATACTAATATATGCTTAGGTCCGTTACTTAGTAATTTTAATCCCATATCTAGTACTACTATTAGAAAGTATTCTAATTCATCTTTTGCTCCATATTTAGCAGGGTTAATCGAAGGAGATGGGCACATAGCTGTTCACGATAAAAATACACAAAAAAAAGAGTACAGACCAAAGATTATTATTGCTTTTAATATTAACGATAAACCTTTAGCAGAAAAATTATCTACTGGCTTAAAAGTAGGTAAAATTATAGATAGATCTAGTGCAGGTCATGTATTATTACAAATTTTAGCTAAACAAGAAGTATTAAAAATAATCAATTTAGTTAATGGTCATATGCGTACACCTAAAATAGAAGCACTACATAGAGCTATTCGTTGAATAAATGAAAAAGATAATAGTTCTATACCGTTATTAGGTATAGATTCTTCTTGTTTAGATAGCAATAGCTGATTAGCTGGATTTACAGACGCCGATGGGTGTTTCGGTATAACTATATACGATCGTAAGAAAAATGGAGTATTCTTAAGAACAAGTGTTCAAACTTCTTTTCGAATAGAAGTAAAACAAAATTACTCGAGAGAGGTTACTTTAGAACAAGGTGGATCTAGCTTTTTTAATATTATGAGCGAAATTGCCGGATTTTTTACCGTAAATCTATACACTAGAACTAGAAAAACCGAAGATAAAGTATTTCACGCTTTCGCAGCGGTGGCTCACAACTCAAGAAGCCATGAAATACTTCGTATTTATTTTGATAATTATCCTTTGTATTCATCTAAGTACCTAGCATATAAAGATTGATGTCTTGTTCAAGATCTTCATAGAGGATCTTTAAGTAAAGAGAACTTAGAGAAAATAAAAGCTATTAAAAATGAGTTTAACACTAAGAAAAAAATATTTGATTTTTCACATTTGAATTCTTTACAATTTAAATAAATTGCCGTGGGAGACAGTAATGTCTCTCTTATTATATAACTATATGCGGGAAAGTCCTAAAGTCTTTTTATAGATTATTGTGAAAACTTTATATAACTGCGTACACAAAGCTTAAAAATTAAAAAGAATAGAATCTAAAAATTGTAACAACAATAGGATGAAAATGGATAATCCGCAGGAAACTAAAAATAATCCTTGATTATTTAAGGGTTCCTCAGAGACTACACGTTATACCCCCTTAAGGGGTGAAGATATAGTCCAGTTATAGCTGAAAAGTTATAAGTTTCGAATTTAGATTATAGTACAGTATTCTCAGTTGCTCCTTACATTAACGAAAATGTTATAACAATAATAGGTATTTGCTTATTAATAGGTGCTATGGCAAAAAGTTCACAAGTAGGTCTTCATATATGATTACCTATGGCTATGGAAGGTTTGTTAAACAGGGCTTTCCTTAAACTTTACTATATGCGGGAACATCCCGTTTTAAATCTTGGTCCACTTAAATATAGTTTAATCGGAAAAATTCAAGATGAGGGACAATCCGCACTCAGAGACTACACGTAAAGCGCAGAGACTACACGTAAAGCGTTTATATTGAAAGATGATTTGTTTAAATTATGATTTGTAGGATTCGTCGAAGGAGACGGATCTTTTATAATTAATAAAGATGGATACTTGGAATTTAGAATTACACAATCAAGTAATGATGCTCAAGTTCTATTTAGGATTAAAAAAATGTTAGGGTTTGGCGTAGTTAGAATACAAGACTCTAAGAGAAAAACTCATTGTTATAGAGTTAGAGATAAAGAGAATTTATCAAAACTTATTTCTATATTTAATGGAAGTATTTTTCTTGAAAGTAGAAAAATACAATTTAAATTATGACTAGAAGCTTTTAATATTAAATATAAAGAAAATGTTTTATATTTAAATGAAGACTTCAAACCTAGTTTAAATGATTCTTGATTATCAGGGTTTACTGAAGCAGAAGGATGTTTCACTTGTTCTATTAGTGATAACAAGACTCAAACTGCTAGTTTAATTAGATTAAGATATATTTTATCTCAAAAAGGTAATACGGAAAATATGGATCATTTAGCAAATATTCTTGGTGGTAAAAAGCACTATATAAAAAGTTATGATGGTTATAATGTTGTGGTAAATACTACGAAATTATCTTCTATTGTACAATACTTTAGTGTCTTTTCTTTAAAAACTAAGAAATATATTACATATTTTAATTGAATAAAAATATATAAATTGATAATTAATAAAAACCATAATAGTATTGAAGGTTTAACATTAATTAGAAAATATAAAGATAATATAAATAGACTAAATAATAACGAACAAGTATTAGAAAGTAATGTATTTAAGGCTATTATAGATAAGAAATGTTTTTCAGTTATATTATTATTATTTATATTATACCTAATATATATATATTAATTAATGATATATTTTCACCTGTATTATGTATGACTGGTGAGGATTTAAACGAAAAGAAACAAGCAATAAATGAAGCATCTAATGGTTTAAATGCTTCTAATAATAATCTTAGTGTTAATAAACCTGAAATTCATTTACATAACCCTAATATAACAATACCTGGAGAAATAGGAACCAGTGTGGGGTTAGGAGGTGCAGTTTCCGCAGGAATATATGCACTATCTAAATCTAAGGTAGTAGCTTCAATGCCTCCTGGAACAAAAGCAGCTTATATTGCAGCTGGTGGTATTATAGGTGGAACTGCTTTTGTTGCGGCAAATTACCTTAACACAGTGGTTCAAAAGAACGCCAATAATTATTATTCTAGAAAGAGTGATTCTTATCCAGCAAAATCTATAATAGAAGAAGGAGATAATATAGACAATATAATGTATTTTCTTAATTGAAATATTATAATATGTATTATAGTATTATTATTATTAATTTACTTGTATGTTTATAAACGTAATAATATATGAGTTATATTAGCTATTTGAACTTTTACTGTAATAGTGAGTATAATTTCTGTATATTTAGCTTATTGTCTTCTTGAAGATATTGATATCATAGCAAGAATATGTCATGATATTGATTCTTCTAAGAAAACTCTAACAAATTATAATTGAGAGGATGATACAATTCAATTTTTAACTTCCGTCTTAATATTAAGATGTTGTATCCCAGTTCTCCTTTATTTGTTATTAATATCTCATGCTTATAGTATGATCGCTAAGAACAATCATAAATTTATATTATTAAAACACCTATGAGGTGAACGAATTCATTCCTATTTCATAAAATCAGTTAACCTAGCAAGTAAAACAAACTGAATATGAATGACAATAGGTGCAACTTTATTAGTATTTTCGTGTTTAATGTCTATATATATTGCATTTTCTACTTATAATTATATATATGATATAACCGAATTATATCTAAATTATAAAAAATAACTTAAACAAATCATCTCTTAATGTAAATGAAGATATAGTCCGATCAGTTAAGTAATTAACTGCATATTTATAATCAATATATATTATAAATTAACATAATAGCCTACACCTGTATCTGCATTAATACACGCAGCTACAATGGTTACAGCTGGAGTTTACTTATTAATACGTTCATCTCCTTTAATAGAATACAGTTCAACAGTTTTATTAATATGTCTATGATTAGGGGCTATTACTACAGTATTTAGTTCTTTAATTGGATTATTCCAACAAGATATTAAAAAAATTATTGCTTATTCTACAATGAGTCAATTAGGTATGATGGTTATAGCTATAGGATTATCTTCATATAATATAGCTATTTTCCACTTGATTAATCACGCCTTTTATAAAGGATTATTATTCTTAGGTGCTGGTGCTGTTATACACGCTGTATCAGATAATCAAGATCTAAGAAGATATGGAGGATTAATATCATTCTTACCTTTAACTTATACAGTTATTTTAATAGCAAGTCTTAGTTTAGTAGCTTTCCCTTTCATGACAGGTTTCTACAGTAAAGATTTTATATTAGAATCTGCTTATGGTCAATATCACTTCAGTAGTATTAATGTTTACTTTATTGCTACTATAGGTGCAATATTTACTACATTATATTCAGTTAAAGTATTATACTTAACTTTCTTAGCTAACCCTAATGGCCCTGTGAATTATTACAAAAATGCTCATGAAGGTGATATCTTCTTAAGCTTACCATTAGTTATATTAGCTATTTTCTCTATATACTTTGGATTCTTAACTAAAGATATATTTATAGGATTAGGTTCAGGATTCTTTACTGATAATAGTATATTCATACATCCAATGCATGAAATATTAATAGATACAGAATTCGCTGTACCTACTTTCTTCAAATTATTACCATTCTTCTTTACAGTAGGTTTCTCAGCTTTAGCTATAATCTATCCAGAATTTATGCCTAAATCTGTAACAGACTTTAAATTATCTAGATTAGGATACTATGTATTTGGTTTCTTCAATCAACGTTTCTTAGTAGAATTATTCTATAATAAGTATATAGTTAACACTGTATTAGATTTAGGAGGTCAAACTACTAAAGTATTAGATAAAGGAAGTATAGAATGAGTAGGTCCTTATGGAATGAACGTTCTATTAACTAGAACAAGTAAAACTATATCAGGTTTAAGTAAAGGAGTTGTAACAGATTACGCTCTTTATATATTAATAGGAGTTTGTTTCTACTTATCTATATTTAGTTTCGTTTCAGTATATCTTGACTTAGTAAACGTTATAACAGTTACATGTGTAGTAGTTTTACTAGGAATAAGTAATTATGTAACATCAGGTAAAGAAGCTTAATATAAGCTATAATTACCCTATCCGGAGGATATCA